CGGTTGCCGGTTGACATCTCTTCTAATTCGTCGATACGAGAAGGAAATTGTTGTGTGGAGGAATCAATATCTCGACATAAGCCAAGAGGGAGATCTTGTGCCACTCCACCTGGTCGTATGAAACTGGCATGCATCCTGGCTCCCGAGACTCTTTCATAGAATTCCAACAATTTTTCCCGCTCCTCAAAAGCCCACAGGAAGGGAGTTGATGCTCCCACATCCATAGCATGAGTAGTTAAAGCAAGTGAATGATTTGAAATTCGAGTTATTTCACAGAATAAGACTCGTATATATTGAGCTCGTAATGGTACCTCACAATTCAAAAGTCTCTCTACAGCTGAAGAATGAGCGTGTTCTTGGGCCATCGTGGAAACATAGATAGGGTCAAGACGGAACGAAGAACGAAAGTTTACGACAGCTTTTTCGTAGACGTTCACTTGCATCACATACACAAGTGCTCTCTGAACCGTGCAATAAAGTCACCCATAACACGGCTCTCCCATTTGACTTATCTTAGCCCCAGGCCATGCTATTCTCAAATCTTAAAAAAAAAGGCTTCAAAGGTAAGAACTAGTATTGAAGGTCGCGGAAGCTTTTGCTGGTAACCAAAGCCTATCCTTCCCGCGGTACTTTCTTTATAGCTTTTTTAGGTTATGCAATAGAAGGGGGCTTCACTCTGGATCCTTCCTGCTTGCAGAAATGAATGGATCAGAAAGGGGCTGGATTCTCTATTTCCGGGCCGGCCGGGAGGTGAAGGCCATACGTCATTCTTGCCCTCCTGGTAAGGAAGAGGGGAAAACTGTCATCTATCTCGACCACTTTCCCGAGGCCTTGGAAATCCAGACCGGCTCAGAGATGGCCCTATTTAGCCTTTCCTTTCGCCGACAAAGAAGTCATCCTTGATTCTTTCCCATTCCTTCCCTGCCGAGCCCCCTCTCTTCGCCATTCGATGCCTCTGCCTTCCCTTTCTATAAGATAGCCAAGGGCCCTCCTTTCCAATAACTAAGAAAAAAAAAGAAAGACCAATCAAAGGCCTATCCTATCACTACGTCCGGCCTCAGGGCACTTGACTCGTGGGCAATGGCTCTCCCGCACTGCTCAAGTAAGTATGCGACTCCGTATGAGGACCTCCTTCCCTTATGCCCACTCTCCGTTCACACGGTTCTCAAAGCAGAGGAGGAAGGGTGGGCAGCAGGTACCACGAGCCCTCTGTCCCACACATCTATCCAGAAGGAAGTGTAGTTCACCGGTTCCACTGAATGCTCCTATTTGTCGGCAAAGATCGTCTGAGTGTGCAGTTATGCGTCGGATGCTTCGACATAGAATAGATCGAGACAGTTCCCTTTTCTTTTCCGGTGCACTCGCTTTATATCTCCGATCCAGAAGGAAGGACGCGGTGGGTAAGGAAGGAGCCCTAGCCTCTGCCCGGCCGATCATTCCGCTGCCATCTCGCATTCACGCCCCCGTTTGACTGCCGCTCGTGGATGTAGTTGTAGATGAAAAGTCTTAGTGGGTCCTTGGCTCCACTTTTTATCTCCTTCTAGGACATGCTGTTGTCGTCAACATATGGAATATGTCACTTAGTCATCTCTGCCTGGCTGCGGGTCAGCACCTCCGAAAGAAAGGGAGGACTTCATTCAGTGACCGCGCGATCGCCCTCTGAACGATCAGAATAAGGTAAAGCTTGAAGATAAGTTTTGTACTCTATTAATTTCTCAGTCCCTCTAGTCGGGTGGGCGCCGGCCGTCGACCGCATCCCCCTAAAAACCGTACGTGCGGGTCTCCCCGCATGCGGCTCAGGCCATTCGAGGTGGCCCAGCATGACTTCGCAAATCCTGTAGTGAAATTGAGACTGCTCGACTTCGGAAGTAAGCGTATAGGCAGGGCTTTCAGTCCTAGCCTTGACTCTATCTATTCATTGAATTTGCTTTCTTCCCGCTCCCTCTTTTTCCAAGAATTTATGCACTTCCCTTTAGTCCAATTGGCCTTCTTTAATAGGTTATGAAAAGCCTTCCATTTCCGTCAAATGACCCGGCCTCCCCTGGCTCTTCCACCGTCCGGGCTCCCTTTCCGGACTATGCTATGCTCCCCCGGCGCAGGCCTACCACGCTTCGCGCCTGCGGCCTTTTCGCCAGACGGTCTTTGCCAGTAGTGCCATCCTCCCCGCTGGCTGCTGCCTTGTCCCTCGCTGCTGCCTTCTCTTAGGCTATGGAAGGAAGAAATGTAGTTGAATGGAAGAGCAGGCGGGTTACACGTTCCACTGTGCCGAGATCTGAGGTGCAGGTGGTGATGATCACCCCGGGGTATGCGCTAGCGCCCTTGACAGGCACTCCAGAACCCGCCAACGCTCGTGAAAACCCGGGTCGGTCGGTCCTCCATTCATCCGACCTGAGGTGTGGATAACGAGGCCACCTTCACAACCTTCTCCCTTCTGTCCTTATCTTCGTCTAAGGTAGGGCCCTTCGCTTGACTTGGTCAACGGCCCCTTAGCTTATTATGGGGCTCATGACGCGCTACGGAACCTCAATCGTGCCGGGGGACCAAGCAGGGCATAGCTAGCGGCATAGGAGCCGACTCGGCATCAGCGGCTTCGTGCCGCACTGGAGTGATCCAATATGTGGTTCCGCGCGTTCGACCACTTCTCCGTTCATTTCCAATACTGATCGTGAAACACCATGAGCAGCAGGATGTTGAGGTCCGAAATTCGAAGTGAAATTTTTGATTTGCCCGTTCCTAGTCGTCATGGGAAAGAAAGGCAGAAAGAAGAAGAAAGAAATTATTCCCTTAGTCAAAGTCCAATACGACCACAGAAATGCATCTCCTTCACCCGCGCAAGAGACTTCTATGCCATAGGGAATAAGGGCTCTCTTATGTTTTGACAGACTCATTTCCTCCTAATGACATATTTTAGGAGATTAGGGTCCCCTTATATTCTCTACCCATTATAGGCTCTTTCCCTATCCGTCTCCGCGGGGATCTCCAGATCCTAAGACATTCTTGCCTTCGCGACACTGGACTCTATTGAATTGAATTGAAGTCATTTCCCTAAAGTGCACGGACTTACTTATGGTGGGCAACTTCAGTCGGTGCTGGCGCCTGCGGCTTCTGAATGACCTTCCTCTCATCAAAAGTGGTTAACCATCTCGAAGAAAGATATATCGTCCATCCGAATTGAAAGCATTACAGACAACTCCCCTCTCTCTTTCCTAGAGGCCTGACTCCATTTTTTCTAGAAATGCTAACCAAGTGAGAGACTGGGGCCATGGGTCATGAAAGAGATTGGCCCCCATCCTCCTTAACTATCTATGGTCAATGAAGTCCTCGCTTTAGTCCCTTCCTTTTTTCCTTCTTTGGGCTCGGGTCGATAGTAGCCGTGGTAGTAATGTCCCGGAGCCCGGCCTGAGAACGGAGGGGCCGATCGGGAAAGTCAGAAATCGACGTTGAACCTAATTCGTCAAGGGCCTTAGGGAAAGGGGTTGGCAGTTCTAGTTCAACTTTCTTAGACTAGTCCCACTAAGATGGCGGGCAAACTTACTTAGGAGAGAGCTCCTTTCGCCTCGTCCCTAAGGAGAGAGAGCTGATGCAAAAGTCGCCCTTGACGCGAGGGAAGGCCAGACAGACTGAACTCTGCTAACCTACTTTATATATGGACTGGAAGCATCAGAGATAAAATGGTATAGTGCCTCTACTAGAGAAGGCTCTTTCATGCTAGGCGTCCAGACCGACTATGCCCGAGCCGCCTCCCCTATTCACTTGCTCCACGGCAGGCTTCATCGCACTGAATCCTACCAACTATACCTGATAGAAAGCCGTTCTATAACAATTCAAGAAAAGAAGAAAAGGATAGCGATCGATTTGCCGGGGGAGGAAGATCGAAAGGTAAATTATGACAGCGGGCAGTGAGCTTTTTCTCCCGCCTCAGCTTCGCGGATGGGAGGGATGCTAGAGCTGAGCCCGCACGCTCCATTTCCCCCTCCCTCCAGGAAAAGATTAGGTCCTAGCCCCTCTGTCTAGGAATTCCTGGGCCATGAGTGAAGCATATAGTGGATTCCGATTGAGCATCCTTTTTGACTCTCTCTCTGTAGGCGTGCAAAAGAAGAGAGTCATTGCTTTTCTGGGCGGTGAGGTGGACAATCCCTTCTTCCTCAGAGGACCTTGCATGAATCAATACTAAGTCCTCAGCCCTTTGACCTAAGTATAGTTCGCATTTCACTTCAAGAAGTGACATTGGGCTTTCACCACCTTCTCGGAGATTCGAGCAGAAGAACTCCGGCGGGGAAGGCTTGAGCCTCGAATCCAAAGGATTTCTCCTATTCTCTTAAGAGATTTCGACTTAGGACTTGATCGAGGCTTTTTCCTTGATCGACGCCATAAAGTAAGAAGATCAGAAGGCAAAAGGACTATGAAGCAAGAATAAAGAAGAGCGTCAGCTCCAAAAAATGTATTCTTTGCATTGAGATCTCTAATTTTGGACTCTGAGATCTATTCCAAGATTTCCAGAAGAAAGCATCTTCCTTTGGTTGAAAGATGGAAGGTGAAGGATTGCTAGAGTTGGCATTCCTATCGCTACCTATCGAGCAGACACTTCCAAGAGATAGATCAGCTGCGAGCGGTGAGCCCGTGAGCCTGCCCCCTACATCTATGTATCGACAACAGCTATTTCACTCCATTCGCGTCAAAATATTGGAAATCTTTATGCATTCCGATCATTGACGAGTGATGGACAGGTTTTGCTCGAGAATATGCCAATCCGCCTACAAAACCACCCTTTCTTTGATTGAGGAACTCTTTCCCCGTATTTATATATAGTCTGCATCCTATACTTCCCTCTCTACTACAACGATCCTTTCTGTGAGTGCTCTCGCATATCAACCTGTGTTATCCCTTATTTGAGTCTACAAGGTTATGATGGAATCCGGATAGCTAGATTGCCGGTCCCCTTGGATTCATAACTGGAATCCTCCTTTGCTCTGGTCAGCTCATTGCAGCTACCCTCTTTCAAGGACTTAAGCTCTTTTAGTTAGGCCATTACGTATTGGCATCACTCGCTGCTAGCTCTCCTGTTATCTAGAAATATGAGACGTGAGCCCATTCCCTATCAATAAGCATAGGTTCGAGATGTGACGTGTAGGAAGAAGATTCTTGCTTTTACGCTATCCTGTGCGGCTAGCAGCTCTCTCTTAGCGAGTCGGAAGTCTTTGCTTTGTCTTTAGGTGAGTCCATCCCAAACCAAGAACTAGTTGAGTAAAGCGGCTAAAAACTAGGCTTGGTCCCTCTCGTTTTTTTCTTTATTAATGGCTATACATCAAGTTCACCTATTCAAATAAGCCTCGCCTAGTGTGGAGGGATTTAGCTAAGAGCAATTAAAGTAATCACTAGAAAAAAGGAGGATTTCTTTGAATATGTCCACAAATAAGATAAGTGAAGATCTTTTTCGAGACCCAGGATCAAAGTGAGAGAAGAAAGAGGCAGTTAAAAAGACTAAGAATTCTTCTTGTGATTCTGAATGATCTTCTTCTTTTTTCTCATGTCGGTCTCCTAAGTCGTCTTTTAAGGCAGCTTACGGCGCATATAGCAAGTTTATGAAATAGCTCATAGCTACTACAAGACCGTCTTCTGAATCTCCATTTCTATCTAATGATCCATTATCAGATAATAATTTGGCATTCATAGACGTCGAATAGATCAGGTCGGATGCACATCTATACAATAGTCTGACGGGCTAAATCACTATTGGCATTTAGTAAGCGAAAGAAAGATATGCCTTTTCAACGACTGAGTGATTTCAACCAGGATTAGCAAGCCTTAATAAGGCCTTTTCTCTCCTTACCAGCCCTTTATACTGCCAAGAGGAATCGATTCCCACTCTCTTCCCTTCCTCAAGCCAGAACCATTCCAACTATCCGCTGCAACCGACAAAGACCTTTCTCGCAGGTTAGAGGAAAGCATAATGGAGTTTTCTGCTAAAAATCCGGTACGGCCTGACTTGAAAGGGGGGGAAGGCTTTTAAGGACTATTTGCTGCTTTCGAAAGACTCCTTATCGGTCCAAACAACCGCTATTGAGATTATCTGCTGCTGGAGGGAACTTGCTTACAACTTCTTCAATTCGATTACGTTACGGATAGAAGTGAAAAACGTATGCTTGATCCGAATCTGAACAAAGATCATTAATGGTGGATTCTCTCTATTCCGGAATGAGAGATGATCGGATTGAAAGAGAAGAAGGAGGGAGGACTTTTTCATTCCTGTGGAAAAGGTTCTCAATCTAAGGAAAGACTACCTTCATCTATTCTGTCTGTAAGAGATAGAAAGCAAAGAGACGTGTAGTGAAGGGTCGAGTCGAGATAGTCTTTCATTCAATTCAATGGGATGGACTAGTTGGAAAAGAGCTTTCACAAATGGATCAGCAGTGATCTCTACGGAGTTTTCCTCAAACTGCACCCGAGCCAAGGGGTTGAATGTCGAAAGCAACCATCCCCAGAGTGCGGTGAAAATCCAATCAAGATCTGTCTTCCGCTTTATTAATACATTGATAGCCTGATTAGATTAGTAGAGGATTCGAAGCCCATAGAATGGTATGGGCTAGATGCCTTCCGATCGTCAGATACAATACACGATTTTCTCTATGCAATTAGTTGAATACTAAATCTCACTAAACCTTCTTTCTAAGTATGATAGAGGTGACGAATGGAGAAAGTTTGATCTCTTCCGACGACAAAAGTGATCAATTGTTGGCCTTTTCGGGGTGCTCTTATTAGGCAAAGAGGTCGGATAGCGAAAATCGCGGGGAAATACCGCAATCTCGCTGAAGTATGGCTAGGCAGCAGCAAGGAAGGTCTCTCTTGCATCTACACTTTCGAAGCTCGTGCATAAGAGCTTGAAGTTCTTCCATTTCTTTCTTTCGAAGGACCACTTGCTTCCAACTTGGTTCTAAAGGAAGGTCCCAGTCTAGTCTAATCTTATCCTTTACTTTTATTGGTGAATCCATTTTTCGGAAAAGGGCTATAGGATGGGGTCCTCTAAGACAAAATTAGCATTGCCTCGCTGTATTGTCCTTATTCTGCCTTATATCAGACCTTATCCACCCGTGGTCTACCGGGAGTGGAAATAGAGCTCCAACCCAACAACTACTATTGGTAGACGAGGGAAAAAGACTTCCTTCACGACTGGACAAAGCAATCCAAGCAAGGATCCGAAGAAATGGAATTCGTCTACCATTTCATTTACCACCTTGATGTTGGAGATGATCTTTGAGTGAGGAAGAGTGGTCCTTTTCTTTGAGGTCTTGGACCATGCGCCTATCGTGACGTGAAGGGCGCCTAAGCGGGAAAGGGATGAAGTGAGTCGAGCAAAGGCTAGGACCTTTGTGACTACTATGTGAAAGAGAAACTAGACCACGCCAACAGGGAACTTGATTAAGTTAAGTCTTCCTCTTGCATCTGCTATGAAAAATCACATATAAGAGGAAACTGCCTAAACCTGAGATTGACCAGTAGATCTTGCGAAAGGAGAATGAGTAAGGGGGCTCCTACCAGTGAGAGTCTCCTATACTATACTATTACCAATCTCTGAAGGCAGAGGAAGGTTATCAGTGATAGCCAGTCAGTAAGTAAGGAAGGCAGGAAAGAAGGAACGAAGCATATAGTTTGTCCTTCCTTACTTCTTCCTGTAATGCACCTCTCCCTATACGCTGGCAGTATTGAGTCTATCGTCCATGTACGTCTAAAGTAGGAGCACCTAAAGCTATGACTTGCAGAATATCCGTAATGGAATGCATCTCCTTTTTTGAAGAAAGGGGAGCTTTTCCTTTGATCTTTATTTGGTGGAAAAGAATCCTCTTGGTTCTGCCTCAAGTGATCGTATTTGCCCCGCTATTGGCTCTGTAGAGAGAGAGAAGGACTACGTTAAGAGTCAATTTTGAGTTCCCAAACATTCCATATCACAGGCTATCGATCTCTTCCCGACTCCGGTCAAAGCACTCTTTGATGCTATCTCTTGGTAAAGACATGAAAAACTACCTATCTCGCTTTCGATCTGTCCTTCGGACTCTGAATCTTCTACGGACATTATGCTTTTCCTTAGCTACACAGTACCCGCTCTAATCGCGTACCATTCACAACCTCTCCGCCTTTGCTTTGAACACTCATCCAAGCCAACTATAAGGTTAGAATGGACCTCTTTTTAATGGGAAGAGGAAAGGAGATAGAGCCACGAAGAAAAGAAGAAAGAGAGAGATCCATTCATGAGGTCTTCTAGAGATCGAGATGTGAGAAAGAGTCAGTGCCTTTCGGAACTCTATTACCTTCCCTTCTTCCTCTTGCAGTAACCTTAGCTATTTCATCCGCTGTTAACGTAAGCGCAGCACTAAGGAGTGGGAAAAGAGACCGGAGAGGTAAAAGGAAAATGTTCGGCTCTTTTCCGAATCGTGTTCCGAAGCAAGGTAGTTCCTTTTTTCAGGGGAGCTAGGCAGGGAAGAGCCTTTCAGGCTGAAGAATAAGAAGATGCCCATTTCATTTCTATTTAAGAAAGGGCGATAGGAAGAAGAAGAAAAGCTTTTAAGGCAGAAAAAAGAAGCCTACTTTCATGAAATAAAGAAGGAAAAGTCTCATAGAGGCTTTGGTTCTATTCTACTTAGGTAGAGACTGCAGATTCAAATAAATGCCATTCCAAAGCTAGACCTAGGCTGAGGTGCTATTATTTATGACAATGAAATAAGGCCACCGCACTTCGGTTAGCTACTTAGGATGAATCACACGGGGACGATTTCTAAGATATTTCCAGGATGAATCTGGAGAAAAGGAAGCTTTCTCCTGGCAACACTACTTTCGAACAATGTTATGAATAACTAGAAAAGAAAGAGTCTGCTATTAGGTAAGAAGCAAGGGATTACTCGCTAAAAGACTCCTGGGTGGGTGACTCCTTATGCCCAAAGCACCAAGCAAGAGCGGATTAGATGCTTGGCTACGCTATTCTATTAAGGTCTTGGCTTAGCCTAGCTCTCCCAGAGAAAGATGTTAAAGGGCGAATAAAAGCAACTCCCACTCGGGAAGTCTCAGATTAAGCAAAGACTCAATCCTTATTCAACTTCTACTTGAACTCAAAGCGCAGAGAAGAGGTCAGGGAAAGAAAAGGCTAGGGTTGAATAATGTTGCTGAAGCCTTGAGCTTAGTTAGCTGGACGAGAGACATAGGAACTTTTTCACCGGAAACTTAAATACGTAGTCAAGAAGGCTTTCTTCTTAGCTGCTAAGGCTTACGCATTAGATAGGGGACAAGTCCTAAGCGCATTTACAACATCGTAGATATAGTTTGTGTGCCGCGAGTGATCAGAGACTATCACAAACTCCGCTTCTTCAAGAAGAGAAAAGATCATATCGGCAAGTAAAGTCTGACATGCCTCAGAAGGAAGTTTCGGCTTAGCTGCATTATCTTCCTACCGATCTCATACTAGAATATCTTATGACCTGAACTACCTTAATCCCCGAAGTGACTTCTCCTCTCCTTGAAAACAGACTCTAACTTCAATTAAAGACTGAAACTCGTGGCATAAGGCCTATGGTTCCACAGCCCTCTTGCTATACTGGCTTTCACTGCTGCGGATAAGGAAAGAGTCCTTCGGATGAATATAGGAGGGGTCCGAAAGGATAGGTTTTCACCGCTCATTATTTTCTTTTTGCCCTCGTAATGGAAAAGGGAGCGAAATCTTGAGTTTAGGGAGCGTAGTAAATGATAGTCGATTGACTCTACTAAGAAAAGATAGAAGAATGGATGCTACTCACGAACTCAAAGCAGCTAATGCATTCACACAGCACGGAAAGAAGATCTTATTATACGAAGACTGCTAACGTCATCTTAATTGGAAGATTCATATGTCGCATCCTTGCCTTCTCATTCTGTCTTTCAGGATCGTGCGACGAAAAGGATTATTGGTAGAGGGCAAGAATCTGGTGGTCTTTACTTCTTTGAGGCTGCGTCATCGACTGCATCTTTGAGTTCTTCAGTTTCTCCATTCCAAATCCATTGCCGATTGGGTCATCCTTCAATGTCAAGTCTTAATTAAGAAGTTGTGTCCAGATCTCTCATATTTGTCCAATCTTGCGTGCGCCGCCTGTCAGTTCGCGAAGGACCATCGTCTTTCTTATTTTCCTAGAGTTAATAGGGTGAATGCCCCGATGTCGTACATTCTGATGTTTGGGGCCCTAGTCCAGTTCTTTCTAAGTTAGGTTATCGGTATTATGTCACCTTTGTGGATGATTATTCCCGTCTGACTGGGATATACTGGGATATATTTAATGAAAAAGAGTTCTGACTTATTTGATATCTTTTCTGAGTTCTGTGCTGAAATTGAGACTCAATTTAGCGTGCCTGTTAAACTCCTTCGTAGTGATAATGCTCAAGAGTACTTTTCTACTCTTTATTCTAAGTTCATGGCTGTCCATGGTATGCTCCACCAATCATCGTGTATTGATAGACCTCACCAAAATGGGGTGGCTGAGAGAAAGAAGCGTCACTTACTTGAAGTTGCCCGAGCTCTCTCATTTCAAATGCATGTACCTAAACATTTTTGGGCAGATGCTGTCTTAACTGCCTGTCATCATGGCATGCTCAATTATCTCTTAACCTAGCTATCTTAGGCTCTTTAACGATTGTTGTACATTTCTGCCGGTCTTCCGCCGAAGGAAGGAAAGAGTACTCTCGCTGACACAAGAACTAGGGGAGAAGGTGAAGCTATTTGCTAGAGAGTATGACATTACACTAAGCCATTCCACGCCTTATTATGCCGGCAAGCTGAGTCATCAAAGAAAGATCTGAAAGCAATAATAGAAAGAATGATCAATCATAATTAATTGGCATAACCTGCTCTCGGAAGCCTGATGGGCGCAGATGACTTCTTGCAAAGAAGCCCACGACCCTTGTATGCTCTCACCTATCACCTGTCCACGAAAGAAGGAGGCGGAGAGGCTAACTTAGCTCTCCTCTTGTGTCTTACCTAAACTAGTCAAAACTATTAGCCAGGCAAGTTATGCGCTTTGGACAGATCGGCTAGATCCCTGAGACAGCTGACAAGCCTTTCTTACTTCCCACGCAAGCCAAGCTAAAGACTGAAATCCTTTTCTGAAAAGCTCATAAAAAGGACTTGAGATCACATTCAAGTGTCAATAGTCCTCCTCGTAATTCTAGTTGGTATAGTTCTTATAGCTTGAATTCTATCCCTTTTCCTTCTTGAGCCTGCTGAGAATCTACATTTGGTAACCAAGGAGGCTCCATGAACTGTCATTTTGAAGGGAAGCCCCTCCTAACTAGATTCACTCGACCAATAGCACCAATCGTTAAAGACCGGTAGCAAGAGCAGTAAAACTTCCCAGATTCGGTAATAGTGCCAGGGCTTGAGATTGCATGCAAGTGCTCTTAATGAGTCTAGGTATATCGTGGCACCGAAAAGATCTTTGTTTAAATCTTTTCTCACTTTGCTTGGTCGAAACTAGAAATCTAAAAGCGGACTCTCCTGGCAGGACTTGATCCTCTTTCCTCTTCATACTGGATGTCGAATTTGAATTCAGTTGAGGCATAAAGACGAATTTACTGACTTTCTCCCATTATTCGATAAAAAAGGGAGCTAGCAGTTCACTGAATGGCTGGGATAGCCAGGGAATAGGAAGCTAACTAGACAGGGAGTTCACCTGTGCTTGCTGCTAACTCTAGCATAAGCTAGCCATCGGTCTGATTCACTAAATCAAGGGAAGAAAGTCCTTTGGCCATTGATCAGGTCAGGAGCGAGCTAATCCGGATGGGAGCTAGACTGGTAAAGCATCCTCTCCACTCCCTTGCTTCCTTCTTCAGTCTTGGCGAGTAATATCCAGTATGTAGCCGCCGGTCAGCGCGGTTCTTTATCTTATTCTTAGAAAAGTGCTCTGGCTCCTGCCTGATTGCCGCAATAGCCCTCATGTCTTTTCTTTCTGCACTTGTCTGGCTTCGGCTGGTCTTAAGCATTAGGGGGCATAGGGCGCTTATAAGTCCATTCATCAATAGAAATTGTGCCGCTTTGAGCATTATTCTTCTCGCCTCATCTCGCTTTTCTGCTAGGTCCCTTGATGTAGGCTATTAGAGGATCCATCCAGCTGGGGTCTTCGCCGACGCATAGCATCATTGGCCCGTCTATACTTGGATTGTGGACGGTCTCAAGATAGACAAGGCCGGTCTTTGGGATTTCCGCCGAGGAGCTGCTTTGAGCTGATGCTAGAGCGGGGTTGGATTCCCTTTTTCCTTTTGACATTGCAGCTAGGCCCATTGATCCGATAAAGCGGGCGGTCATTATCAGACTAGAGAGAGGCCCGTCCGGAGGGACCTTTCTATAAGAGGAGAGCTTTAGAAGTGGCTTTATGCCCTTATTGACTACTGCGCCGCAGGAAGAGGCTAAATTGGCTCCTATTATTTCACCGAGACCGCCTACCGAGCGAATGAATTGATAAGCTAATCAAGATCAAGTCAAAATCCATTCTATGGCTAGAATTCTTTCTCATATAAATAGTTTGACCCCGGCCTCTCAACGAAGGTTTTTGTATACTGACTTTCACTTTTCCTTTCCCTTTGACTTTTGGCTAAGCCTCCATCGTTCCGCAATGAGTTCTCTCTTTCTCTCTGACTCTTCCTCAGTCTTCTTCTCTCTAAGTTAGAGACGATCAAGAATTTTCGTATATAGAAGAAATGTGAAATCTTCGCTTTGTCAAGTACGCTCGCTTCACTAGGTTCTACTAATTTGCTTAAAAGCAAGTGATTCGAAGAAGTGAACTAAGTGCAAGGTACTCGCTCGGGCAGCGGGTGATGTACAAATCCTTTTCTCTTTCAGGTATGGCTGAAGCATACCTCTTCGGCAGCAAGCTCTTCGTCAGTCATGCACAAATGTCTTTCTCATAGAACTTCTTTTCATACTGTCTCCAGTTCTCTTTTGTGCAATGGAAGGATTGAGAAGGCATTCCGGCCTCTTCATGTCGGGCTCGGGCCTTCCCTAACTGCTGTCAAGTACTACACGAGTCATTGCGTGATAGGAAGGTTTACCCCGGACACCATTTCAGCTGAATTTCGTTAGGGACACGAGGTCCGACCCACACGGGATGGTTATGCTGCCCTTTGAAGTACAAATACGGATGATTATGCTGCCATTAGTCAAATCCGGTAGAGGACTCGAACCCCTCATCTGATATTTCACTAAGGCAGATAGCAAGTATGCAGCACTGACTAAGGCACATAGTAATACCAGCCTTCTCTTTCTCAATCTGAGATTTGTCTCACTTCTGGTCTGTACTCTTCCATTCCTTGCCTGGGCCTTTGATCTTTCTTTTCCTTTTCTTAGGGGAAGAAGGCATTGCTAGGGGAGGAAAGCAACTCAAGGGCAGGAATCCGGGGAGAGAAAGTTATATACTCATAACTTATTCAAGACATAAGTACAGAATCAACGGGCAGAAAGAGATAAAGTAGAAAAAAGACCCGAGGGTCACCAGTTAGCAGCTCGGTCTGAGACAGCTCTTGCCAAGGCTTGAAGGACGAGTGCGAGCAGACCTAATGAGATAGAGAGGCCGAAGAAGACCTACTATCTATGATCCATAAAAGGAGAACTTCTCTTACATGATTTTGAAAAGCACAGACGAAGACGAGTGAAGGGCGGATGTTCAGAGTGAAATGAGGATGGGCATTCCGGGCTGAATTGGGCGCAGATAGGTGAAAGGAGGCAATTACGGTCCCGTCCTCCAGACTGGGGGGAAAGTGATGCTTTAGCCACTTTTAGAAGATCTACTGAATCCATGTAAATATAGACCAATCCATTTACTTGAGAGAAGAAAGAGTCTAGTTGACGCCCAAGTAGCTCAAATACATAATAAGCGGGAAGAGTGAGCCTTATCAAAGCTAGAAAAGATTCAATAGCATCATTAAGAATAGTAGCAAAGCGGTGCGGAAGAGTCTTAGCAGCCCTCGGAAGAGTCTATCTTACCTTAGTAAAGGGAAGGCTAGATATTCTTTTCTCTCTTTGACTTTTCTCCCCAGGTATTCCCCTATGTAGTGCTATTAGACCTCCACCACACACGTGCTACAATGGCTTTCCCTCTTGGACAATGGGCGAAAGCCCGATCCAGCAATAATGAAGAAGGGAGAGTCCAGGCCTGGCTTGTAGTTTTCTTAGGCTTTTAAGCTTAAGGCTTCTGGCTATGCTTACTATGTTCAGGATTTCAGTCTTTGGCTTTTAGCCTTCCTGTCGAGGGGCAATTTGAACTGAAGCCATGAGAACAAGGCTGGAATACTACTGAGAATCTGTTCACTCTTCTCCTAAGTAATTATGAGTACTTGATTTGGACTACGAGAGAAAAGAGAAAGAGCCTAGACCGCTGCTCAAATCCTAAGTAGGAAGAGAAAGAGATGGTAGCGGGCTGATAGTATGAAGTAAGCTTGATTGGTACGACTACTACCGAGCTCAAGGGAAAACGAAAGATGAACAGAAAGCAGATTGAAAGAATCGCATTCAAGAGACAACGAATCTACACAAGAAGAATGAGCTAGTGCCAGAGCAAGCAGATGCTTATGACTTTGAAAGCCGGCGGCAGATAAGGTCTTCCGCTATGAAAAAGAATCCCTGGCTAATCTTTATGAAAGATGCGAACGAAGAGCAAGAAGCTAAACAGCGAACCCAAGGTCTACCAGAATTCAAGGTGGATCAACAGAAGAATTAGATACTATCAAAGCACAACAGCCGAAAGTCTTCCATAAGAAAGCGCCTAATCAAGTGTAAACTTAAGCTGAAAGCAAAGAGTATGGACTCAAGAAGAAGTTGATGCTATCAGAGCGGCACAGCCTAAGCTTTACCAGAAGAAAGCATCCAAAGGGATGAAGCTGGAAAGGTAATAAACCGTGGAATAAGCAAGCATAAGAATTTCATTCTATTTACTTCACTCCTTGAATTGTCAACAGAGGTTCTTTCCCTAGCTTAAGAAGGAATGCTGATAAAAGAAGAGCTAAACCGCACGACTAGATAATTTCACTTAAGAAGAAGTGGAAGACTAAAGAGAAAGTTCAACAAGTAATGAACTCTTCTTCTAAGAATCTATCGAAAAGATTCTATTCACTGAAAGCGGTTACACCCTATACATCTCCTTTCCTAAATCAGGTTTCAAACTGGGATCTAAATAGTGAGACTAAGATCGGATTCACTGAAATGCCTACATTCCATCCCAATTGCAATTGAGAGATCATGCGAAGTAATAAAACTCTTGACCTCGGAAATCATATATTAATAAATGCGGAGATTGGGATCTTTCTTAATCGAATGAAGTTAGCTTCTCATACGAGATTTCGAGGAAAAGCCTAAGGGCGGCATTCATACTATTGGTCTCATCTTAGTCTGGAATTTCTCTACTTAGATTCTTTATGTCATATTTTGAAGGTCTTCCTATCCGGGAAATCCCATTTCGATAGATAGAGAGATCCCTCTTCCCTTATGCCGGTCCCAGAAAGATACTGAAGGAATGCGTGGCCAACAGGAATCAACGTGGTACTCGCGGGAAGAGCGGTAGAAAGAAGAAAGAAAAAATAATAAGAATCCAACTAGAGAACTGAAGCTTTCCAAGACCACTTACGGTAAGGTGCCAGCATGTGATTGGTGCAGGACCTCCATCCTTTCATCACTTGATAGACACCTCAACCGAATTCCCGACAAGCCTCTTCTCGAGCTTTTGCATCCCTCCTAGCCCAGGCCAATAGTAACCTTGTCTTTGCAATCTTCTGTAGAGGTTTACCGGTGTTGTTGTCTCACGGATCTTATCATGATCTTTTTCAAGTCCCTTTGCTCCTTCTTCAAGGCCAAGACATCGAGCTAAGACCCCATCGGACATCTTGTAGTAGAAATTGCCACATAATTTAGTGAAGCACTTCAAGTCTTTCTTGGCCATGTGCACTGACGACACTGATTGCTTTAGTTCTTGAATCACAGCATGTCTCCAATCTCCTTCTTTAATGACATCTTCATATAGCTTCTCGTTAAAGTTTCATGAGCTGGAGTTCATTCGCTTGCTGATCTAAATGACAGCTTCATCTTCATCATCTTCGAACTTTATCTTTGAAGCTAGAGTGGCCAAAGAATCAGCATGTCGATTGGTAGACCTTTTGACATGGGTGAATTCCACATCCATTTCATCACAGAGCTTCCGCACAAGGGACTGAGAAGGTGCTAGGGAAATCTCCTTCAGTGCGAATGTCCCATCTGTCTGTCGAACCACCAAATTTGAGTCACCAATCACTTTTCACTTATTGATCTTCATTTCTTTTGCGATAGACAAGCCTATCGCTAAGGACTCATATTCTGAACTAGAGCATGGAAAGTCAAATTGAAAGGAGAAAGATGTTGACTCTCCTTTTGGTGATTTCAAAACTATTCCTAGACCACCTTCTTCCTTGGCTGTGGATGATTCATCAAAGTATAAGGTCCATTGCCCATCTTCTATTGTTGCAATCTGTTCTATCTCACCTGGAATTTCTTCAGAAAGCTCGATAGGGTCGGCCAGTAGATCTGCATAAACTTTCCCCTTTTTCGCTTTGGGAGTGAAATATTCTATGTAAAATTCTGACAGCTGTAACAACCATCTAATGTCCTTCCGGCTGGCCGAGAGACAGCATTAGAAATGGGAGATTATACCTCAGGGCCGTAGCATCACTCCTTACTCCTTAACAACCTTAGCATCATTGAAAGCAACTCAAAGAAAAAGATTTGTGGCTGGACAAAACCTAGGACTGCAATTGGAGAGGCTGGCTAGATAGAGTCTGGCACTTTTCCTAAGCTAGTACTTCAAAGTTAGTTCTCTTTTGACATTGATTCTTAGCTTTTTTCTGCAAATTTCCTACCTAATAGGAAGAAGTAATGGCAGGCAGAACGAAAGCTATTCCATCCGAAGCAGATAAAGAATTCCCGTACCCCTCTTTTTCTCCTTCTTTTTCTTGCTTTCACTAAAGAAAAGTCACCCATCCGGAGGACCAGTGGTGCTTACCCGCTAAAGCAAATCAATATCTGAACCCGTATCAAATGAAATCAATCCGAAAAATGCATCAAATCAAAAGAAGGGGCTTTGAACAGTTTCACTTAACTAAAAGTGGTAAGAAAACGCTAGTCATTATATATGTTATTTCGAGATGGCCAAAGGGGTGAAGCTCTTATGTAAGAACGATGAACTTCATAAAAAAGAGATTTCCCTCTAAGACTGAGATTGATTGAGAAACTTTTGGACTTCGACATAGCTGTCAACCCAGACTTTCCCTGAATCTCTCAAATGACGAAGGGTAAAGCCGTAATTAGAGAAGACCAAATGCATATCCTCAAGAGTACTCTTTGTTCTAGATAAAGCGGTCTGGTATGATTTGAAGACCAAGAATCCAAGTGCTGTTCTCACTGATATTCGGAATCTCCAGACTAGTGATGATTAAAAATAGGATATCTGGTCTGCGATGCAGGAGCGAGAAAGCGCAGTTGGGCAGAGCCCTGGCATGAAAGTCAGAACATCAATCCAATGACGCGAGCTTAAGCACTTGATAGAAGTTTACGTAATATCGGTATTGGTCTGGAAACTGCCCTTTAGTAGAAGTCTTCCCTAGAAGTCAGACCTCAGACTGAAGAGCCAACTCTAGAAATTCAGCTGCCTATAACCTTAGAGCGAAGACCGAAGAAGAAGTTGCTCCTGTCCCGGAATCAGAATAGTAGCTAACCAGCTTGTTTTCCCTGACGGGAAAGGCATTCAGATTAGAAGGAAAAAGATCGGTCCAACAATTTCCTTCCGGGTGGCTAGGACCATGTTATAGTAGAAGGAAGAGATAAGACATGCTAGGGCATGGTGAGCAGCAATAGAAGAGTGAAGAGTAAAAAGAGGTAGTCAAAGAGTCAGAGTGAGATGGTCAGTGATGAGAGAGGTGCTCCCAAGACCGAACTCTCACAGTCAACCGTTAAAGTGGGTAGCAAGCAAAGATCTCGCTCAAATAAGAAAGTAGAAGAACCAATACTTGACAGTTTCAACGAGAAATCCTGGTTTAGAGAAAGCTAAAGCTAAAGAAGATCTCCGTTAGGAAAGCAAGAATCTCGTGAGTGAGCTAGAGTACAAAGAAAGTCAGAGAAGAAGAAAGAAATGCCACGACAGCGGGGAGGCCGGGGCTTCATGCCATTATGAATGAAAGAGAAGAGTGTCAAATGTAGATCCATTCTTCAATTAAAGAAGGGGTGGCTCACCGCTCCATCCAGTAAGGAATTCCAAGATTGGACTAGTCAACCGGGCAAGGATTAGGCCTACTATAACCACTCAAAAGCAGCAGCCAGGGTCTATTCGAGGCATTAGACTTAGGCGTCTCCTTTCCTTCTCCGCTTTCTGCCGGGGATGAGACATTCCCTGATGGATATACCTAAGTCAGTTGTGAGATTGGCTTTATGGTGCGTAGCATCAAAAAAAGCACGGATCCCTTAACCGCGAAAGGAAATTATAAGAGAGGGCCCATACCCATCCGAATGCGTCCACAGAGAGGAATTCCCCTACTTTAAGCTTTCGAATTGAAGAATGATGCAACTTTCGGGTCCGTGCACCTGGAACCAACTCAATTTGGTGATCAATAGTCCGGAGGAGGAGCTCCTTTTTCTCTCATAAAGCATAAAGGGTGACATCCGAGAATTCAGTCGAAAGAAAGGTCGATCTTTCTTTTATACCTGTCAGTGAACCCTTCTCTCGAGAAAGATCTTTTTCATTTTCATGTTCACATGTCCGGGAAGTATGGCACTAGTCTCATATTCACTAGCTTAGAGCACTGGATCTCTTCTTTTGATTAGAAAGGTAGGCCGAGGGCAAGAGAACAGCTTTTAAATGTCCAGAAATGATTAGGAGGATAGCATTGACGGCCTATCAGGAAAGCCTAAGAATTTCAATAAGGGCCCAAGCCTTTTAAGAATGAAAGACGGAAAGAGCCATGACCTTCTCTAAAGACTGATGGCAGCTAAATCGACATAGAAGAAAAAGCACCTTCTTATTCCATGACTTAAGGCTGGGAAAGGCGAAAAGTAAGTAAGTAGATTTGCAAGACCTGCCTTCTATCCTATCCGTAAGCCGCTAATGCGGCGCTCTAAGCCGTAGTAGAACCTAAAGCTCATGAGCTAATCTGTAAGCTATCTCGTCCCTCTTTTCTCCCCGGGGATATTTTCTCGTAAGTAAGGATCTAGTAATCCCACGTGAGGAAATGCACTCAAGGAGCACCTCTTTCTTAGAGTGAGACTAAAGGGATCCCAATTGGTAGAGAATATCTTTTATCTTCATTATGATAGGACTCAAAGTTCAGAATCTATGGCTATTGAAAATCCTTCTTTTTCGGGCGGTCTCCTCCTATTTGAAAATAAGTGGGCACTTTCTCATCATCCTTCGCTTACCTTTTGGGATCACCCGCAATTTCTTCAGTCCTTTCAATAGATTCTCCGAGGAAGAAGACTATACTTCTGTAAGTCACTTGGAAGAATACCATAAGACGATGGTGGTTGTACTCTTATTTCCAGTTCCTATTATACGGAGACTTATTAGTCACTTTCTTTCTTATATAGAATCATTTATACAAAAGCGACTTTCTTCTCTTAAGCTATTTCGACTTAGAAGGGTCTTTTAGGCTACGAGGTTCAACTTCCGAGACTGCTTTCTAGCTTTCCGGTTAGGACGTCTGCTTCCTTCGAGTCTTCAGCTACGCAACTCAAACTATAGGTCAGTCGCTTGCCTTCTTATATCTTATATAGGAGAATATCCGGTGGTGGATGGTGGATTGAAAGAAAGAAGGATAGCAAACTTTCCACCTCTTTAATAGATCTATCAAACCTGGAACTCGTAGCTATCTTCCTTCCATGGACATGCTTCCTTCATTGAGTCGGCAAAGGAAGAAAAGTACGCAATCTAAGTATAAGGGTCGGTTTACGTTCCAACGGATAGATGTTGCCAGCAAATAAGTTCATCCGTCAGGTCAGAAAGGATAAGAGTAGAGTGAAGGGAATTCCTTCTTGGTAAGGACAGCCCAGTAGCGCTCTCAGAGTTAGAGAATGATTTTAGCATTCTTGTCTGATTAGCGCCTAATTGACTCAGTGAAATGTGGGTTATTAGGAGCATGTGCCTCTTCTTTTCGTTGACCAAGTAACTTATATAGAAAGGAAGTTGAGTCCAGGCTTACGAGAGAAGACCCCATACATAAAAGAATAGACAGTCGATAAGCACCTCGAAAAGAAAATAGAAGATTGGCAGGAATCCAGTGAATAAGAGACTGCTGTCCCAAAAAGGAAAGAAGTCTGTCGCGAAGAAAGAGTAAAGATTCAATTCATAACCCGCTTGAATGAATGAAAGATGGTATGAAAATGGACTGAGTTCGTTAGCTAAAGAGTCCGGTCTAAGGCCAGGGAATTCCTTAACCACCAGGCTTCGGAGCTAAAGCATAGAATCGACTCCTTTACTTAGCAACTCTGCCCTCGAAATACTGAAAACCATCCTCGAGGGAGGTGAACGAAGGATCCGATGAGAAATAGAAGAATAGGCCTAGGTTCAGTCATGATTCTTAGTTCTATACCCTTTTGAGGTCAAATAGTAGCAGCCCGCCAATCCCATCTTACCGTATTCATTGACCGGGAGGCTGAAGTAGTGAGCTCAGGAAGACATCAATTATCCCTTCCGTAGGTTAACTAATGCAGTACTTCGGCTTGTTGTTGAATCGCGAATCTTCTTGCTATGAAGGACATGGCGGCGGAAGTCGGTAATTATTAAAGCCTTCCTCCGCTCAATCATTAAGAAGCAAGTGGGGAGGGAGCTACTCATAGAGTGGGGCGGGAGCAGGATTTCAATCAAGACCAGCGATGCTCTTACACTCATTTTCAGGGCATGCCCCCGGGGCGTCTGTCCTTACTGTTTATTCTAGTCATTTTGTTTTGGGTTAGCATAGTATATCCTCTATTCTCGTGACTTACATCGAACAATAGAAATACGAATATTCAATGGTAGGGGTAGGCTTCTTTTCTTTTGTCTCGTGATATGACGCTTGATAGCCTAGCCTTTGATTTCGACAGTAGCGGATAGAAAAGATGATATTCCATCCATTACTTTGATGTGGATCTATATCATATCCCGAGTTCTTGGGGATCTTACCGAAAAAAAAATTTATACGGGACGAAAGATCTGGTCGAAAACAGAGGGTGGTAGGAGGTTTCACCCATTCTATTAGTAAGAGAAGGCCTGGCCTGGGCACCTACTGTTGATGATATAGGTCTTCGTCTACCTTGATTCTATCGCCCGTATTTATATTTGGATGATCTTTCATAAGTCAAGGAAAAAGGAAATAGTAGGCCTATTCTACTCCCTTCTATTCTATCTGTTGCTCTGTAGAACAAAAGTAGAAGTGAAAGGGGATTCAATGACGGCTCTAGAGACTCGTTAGTGGCTTATTCCCTCTTGCTAAATTAGAAAAACGTATCTGTCTTAGTCTTTGGCTTTCCAGACAGAGGACTTAAGCAAGTCTTAGCTTCAATGTCATATTAGGGCCTTGGAGCTCGGTAGCTAAGGAAGTGGGTCAAACAGAGTAGTTCCTCGGCTAGAAGTATTCCCTGCTGTTAGGATGTTAGGATCCAATAATTGGTTGGTAAGCCGGCTATTTCAATACGGACTTGGATTTCTCCTTTCTTCTAAGTAAGGGCCACTTCCATCTATCCTACCTAAACAGTAATCATCTCAGGGCACCAACTAATCTATCCTCATATAATCTCACCTAACTTCCACCTATAAATAGCCATACTATACTAGTGTCTCTGTACCATGCCGGAAGGGGGCTGTAGACATAGAATACATGTTCCGTGCTCTTCAACCTACCTTAGGCTTCTAGGGAAGACAGCTCCTTCTTTATTATATTAGTTGAGCATCTTCACAGTCTGCCCTAGCTACTTATTCTCTTTCATTGTGCACTGTAACTGAGGAAAGACGGCTTGAGAAAGACGAGGAGGTCGGAAGCGAAGGAAAGTCATAAGCTCCCTCTTCATAAGTAGTTGCACCTAAGATCGGATTAAGACAATTCGGAGGAAGACTACTATAGGCTCCTAACACCGCTTTGAAACCTAATATCTCCCTACTAATATGATAAATAGCCCGGGAAGCTCTTCAACCTCATTATTATATTAGTTGAGCATCATCAAAGTCTTCCCAACCTTCTTATTGAAGCTAAGAGGAGTATGCACCCTACTTCTTATCTTACTACTTCCTATAGACAGTGAGGAATGTCAAGTCTGACTCTTACTCACTTCTTTAAGGCTCCCTCCTTCCTGAAATAGCCTACTCAGCTTCTAGGGAAGACTCTCTACCACCGGCATTGCGGAAAGCCTTTGCTTCGCTGGGGATTGGAAGAAAGGAATGAACTATAAGTCCCACTTCGATTATGTATGTGATTTTGACTACTATCACCAATTCCATTGTACAAGCCATGTCTTACCCGCTTCTTCGGAAGAGGATGAGAAAGAGTGACAGCAGGCACTGAAGCAAGTAGGCTAGCTGCTATGAGAGCAAAGGATTTCCATGGTTAGCCGTACTAGTCGACTAAGGTCTTTCATAACGAACTATAGCTATGACTGAATCCCTACTGATGAGTGGAAAAAGTCCTTAGGAATCACATCACCAACTTCCCTTTTCCAGTCAATGCATCCCAAGTCACCTAAATGGAGTCGAAAGGACGAAAGGGCTCTTTCAGATATGGAGTAAGCAAAGGAGTAGACAGTGCGCGGCATACCAGAAAAGGAGGGGGGCAAGCTAGAACTTAATGGTCAAACTCCGAAAGGTGGACTTTCATCATAGGCGGAAGCAAAGGCTAATGAACTGAGAGCGGGATTGGCCTTCAAGCGGATGAGAGGCTATCGATCTCATTCTACCAGAGTTGTAGAAGGAAGTAGATGATTATTCGTGTGAAATTTCCGTATTTGATTTCCAGCCGGATAAAGAAGGGCAAAGCATCAGTCTACCTCAAAGCCCGAATGGATGGCCCTACTCTCCTAGACGGGGTTGACAGAGAAAATCACCCTTCTTTGTGCTTGCCCAGGAAAGGGAAAGGGAGGTTGAGCTCAGATCAGCGGCAGGTCGGGTTCCCCACCACAATTATTTTCCCCAAGGTTTTCATTTTCATTAAGCACTAGGTCCGGACGTGGATCGGACCAGAATGGACTTCTCCGTAATGTTATAGAAGAAGAAGAGTACAGTTCGCCCTCAGGAATAGCAGACTGAGACGGAGCGGAGAGAGCCTTGCGCCTTTTCTTTGATGGGCCGCACTGAAGAAATAAGCAAGCTCCCTCCGGCCTTAAGGGACGGCTCTCCCGGAGGCGGAAAAAGAGTTCACAAAGGATGAAAGTCAGACTTGACTGAGAATATCGTATAAGATCTCTTCTCAGAGATCACAGATATTCTTCGTCCCCCTTCTCCTTCACATAGTGAACTATCCTTTTTTCCGGTATGACGCTCCCCGACAAGAGAAAGCTACTTTTATTTGACCCCTCTTTAGGGGCTAAGATTCCATTCGAAGTAAGATAAGAGGATTCGATCTTTGACCTCTATGGAAAGAGGACTGGCCGTGCTACTGGCTAGACGCTCTCTGATTCTCGGGATCCGGACTTTTTCGAGAAAAGGTCCCATCCTTCAATATCATGATTGGGTCGACCAGGCCAGATCATGAGTGAAATATCAAATCGAAAATGTACATAGCTCTTTCCGCCGAAATACTTGGAATAATTCTACCACTTCTACTAGGAGTAGCCTTTTTAGTGCTAGCTGAACGTAAAGTAATGGCTTTTGTGCAACGTCGAAAGGGTCCGGATGTAGTAGGATCCTTTGGATTGTTACAACCTATAGCAGATGGTTTGAAATTGATTCTAAAAGAACCTATTTCACCAAGTAGTGCTAATTTCTCCCTTTTTAGAATGGCTCCAGTCGCTACATTTATGTTAAGTCTGGTCGCTCGGGCCGTTGTACCTTTTGATTATGGTATGGTATTGTCAGATCCGAACATAGGCCTACTTTATTTGTTTGCTATATCTTCGCTAGGTGTTTATGGAATTATTATAGCAGGTTGGTCTAGTAATTAGGGGGCGGCCGTTCGGTCGCCTATGAGAAAGGGACTAATAGGTCTTAAATGGGTTTGTGCCGCAGGTGTTGAACGATCCACTCTACACAGGTGTGGGCTTAGAGGGTATTGCCTTAGAATGCCTTCTTTCAAAAAGAGAAAGGTCCTATTTCGCCCTAGATTAGTAGAAGTAAGCGGCTGACTTAGCCTAGCCTACATAGTCTAGTAGGCGAGCGAGTTAGCGAAGACAGTTAGGAGAGGGGGAAGGCCATACCTAGATAGAAGTTTAAAGGGCTCTTCGCTGCCTTTCGTCGGTCTAAGCGGGGCAAAGGCTTTACACTGATAGACTACTTCAGATTCAGTTCAAACCTACTTAGTTGACTGAGAATGAGAAATGCGAAAGGGTTCAGGCCTGAGGCCGCCTGCGAATCCGTAAATCTGAGGAGCATGCCGCAACCAAAGGATGGTCCCCTATGCATTTCATTCTTTCCGGAAGGGAGAAAAAGAAGTACGCCCCATCATAGTGAACCTCTCCTTGTGATCGGGATGAGGGAGATGCCTCCCAGCCGGGGGGGCCGATCGAATCGGAGTTTCCTTAGGTAACCACCGACCTACAGTTATCCTTAAACCTCCGTGTTTGGTAGAGAAGAAGCGAAGAAAGGTAGGCTCGCTTGCTGTCTTGTTCTCTGTCGCGAACTGGGATCGCTCGCCAGCTAGGTCAGATTGGAGCAAGATTGGATGAGAACATATTACCCTCGGGGACAAGGGGCGGAACGACCTCTCGATCTACTTACTGCAGCCCAGGAAGAAAAAGGTCGTCTAGGCCTTCTTGCCTTGATCTCCCCTACGCTGCGGACCTTGTCTGGGCCCACCAAGAGCCATAGTTAGTTGCTGTTTCCATTTCCTTCTCTTTTTCTCGTTGTTGATACCGGCAAGACCCGGCCAGATGATGTCTGCTGGTTGGTAGTGAGAGGACTCTTAGTACCTGCATACCCAAAAGGAGGCGCTGGTGAAAAAGGAAGAATTTTTTCTTTCTTGCTTAAACTTAGCAGCGGGAAAGGAGTCTATCTATCTGCCTAGCTTTGGTAGATTTCCCCCAACGCAATCCACAGAAATGCCACGAATCCCTTGGTGGATAAGTCCGACGACTCAGCAGCAGTGCGGAATTTTCTTTCTCCTCTGCTGGATCTGATCTATAGTTATGGGGCAATACATACCAAAAGGTTCGAAGAAGGAAGGCGCATAAGAGTATATAACCAAGCCACCCTTCTGTATAACCTATTCACATTAGTGAAGCGCATAAGGGAAGCGCACGTTTATGAGACCAAGAGCAAAAATGAAGCTTAGGCCCTCCCCTCCGAGGAAGAAATGAGATCGGCCCTATTCGACATGGATGAGGCTCGATGACGGATGGCTCTTTTTAGCGTGCTACTTGGGATAGCATTTCCTCAAATCTTTTTGATGGGCTTAGACAAAGATGAATAAGAGGTCCACTTCGGGGATGAACTCACATTGACTTGTATGGATTCCCAAGATGAAGATGCCTGAGGCCTTGAAGGTGGAGCTCGCCTAGGCCTAATAGCCTCCTATTATCTTATCTTAGTCTAGAGTGGAATAATTTCTTTTTCACTTCTGGCAAATAGATTGGTTTTGGTGCAGACATTATGTTATGTCTCACAATCAGATCGGGTAGAAAAAGAAGGAGATCCAGGTCACGAAGCCAAATCAAGCTCTCATCTATTGGCACTGAAAGTGAACCAATTCCTACGCCACAATAAAGAAAGCAATGAAAGTCACTTGAATGACTAAGGCTTAACTTGACTGAGTAAGAAAGCTACTGGTGCACGTCCAGGTTCAGGCTGGAAAGCAAGCTTCAGAAGCAAAGGCGCAGCCGAAAGACATAGACAAAAAAAAGACTTGTGATTCGAGATGACCTTAGTGAGCCACTACTATAGACTACATCTATATCTCGAAAGTCGCTAGCTATATTTTCTTGCATATAAAGCTCGTCAAGGGTTAGCTTTATATTCAGGTTTGGAACCATTCTTTAGCTATTCATTCATTTCCTCATCTTAATCTTTGACTTGAGATTAAAGGAAGCCCTTTCTTTAGAGCAAAAATAGAAATAGAAAGAGGGGCTATAGCGAAATACTATCTTACTAACTCTCAAGGCTTGCCCCAATTCACAAATAAGAGTGCAGAAGACCTAACAATAGTCTTCATTTCATAGCTTAGAGGCTTTCTACGCGCTTTACCTTGGTTGGATGAAAAGATTCCACTGGTGGGCCTTGGGCAGCATCACGGGTACGGACCTATCTAAGTAATAATCGATACAATGACCCCCATTTCTACTTGATTCGGCCCCGGTTCTCGGTAGGATGGGACGATTGATATTAATATATATCGAATAATAAATGACAAGCCGATCTTGCTTTAAGCGAAATCTTCGGAAAGAAAGAAGTAACCTTTCCATCCTGATGAAAAAAAGAAAGAACCCGACCTTCTTCTAAAGAAAGAATCGATCTGTCACAGGACTCTTGTTCATAAAGATCTGGTGCTTTCTAAAGGAGGAATTCATTCACTACAGGGACAGATAGGATTGGAATCAAGCACGGTATATAAAGGACGGCACCCTTCGGTGAATCAGTACATAAAGGACAAGCAGTGCTGAAAGGTGAAGTCCATTTCCACAATAGCTCCTCTGTGGCCATGACTTCGCAGCCATTGAAGGCCTTGAAGCAGTGCCTTGACCTCCGCAACCGTATTGGTATTGTGCCCATAGAAAGATGAGTAAGCAAAGAGCATGTGACCTTTGTCGTCTCGAATAATACCTCCACCCACACTAGGGCATCGTCATAAATAGAATAGAGCCTTAATAGTTCAATGAGATGACCGTAAATAGAAAGAGAGAAAAAGGGTTGTTTGTCGAATGTAGAAAGAAAATCCTTCTTATGGATAGGAGCATAAATTACTAGGACCAGGTAGAGCGAAAAGAAGGATCTCCCTAGTAATTTGAGAATGGATTTCTGTCTCATTTCACTTTTCCACCCCTGGCATTGTCTATCTCCTTCGATCCGCGAAGTCACTCCGGTGAACATGGCACGTGGATGACCCGGCCTATCTATATATGATCTTTCTAAAGCCTTACTGGCTAAAGCCACTGATCCAGAATTCTTCTTTTGACTAGCGATGAGCTTACTTTATTTAAGTATGGATTCGTCAAGTGAACCTATCTCACCAATAGCAATATCTTTGATCTAGAAAGCGAAGGTACGAACTGAAAGAAATCCTTTGGATCATGCGAGCATCGAAGAGCTATTGCTCTAAGGAAGGTTGAGAAGTAGTACGAGGATTGCTTCCTTTTAGTTCTTCGGCTGTATAGGTGCAAGAATCATATGTTCTCCCTTTCGGGTGGGCAGAGAGAGGCATCTTCCCTTTCCTGTCCTCTTCTCTCTTTTCCCCTCTATATCTTCTTCCAATCGTTTGAAGATTGAAAGCAAAGTCAGACCATACCAGTAGAGAGTGCGATTTCAACTACTTTGACGCTGATATGGCTGCGAAAGATTGTCATGATCCTTCCCTGGCTTTGACTCCTTTCTCTCTTTCTCTGGTCCATTAGATAAAGAGGAATGATGGAATCTTGTAAGCAAATAGATAAGCCCAGTACTCTCTCGGCGAACTGCTTCCTTCCCTATGAGCTGGACCCTTACCTACTAGCTTATATGCCGCTATAAAAGAATAAAAGAAAGTCTCCCTGCTTTGACTACCGCCCTTTCAGCTGCCCTCTCTCTCAGAAGGAAGACCCTTCACTCCCGCGACTTTACCGGCCTCCCCGGACCGCCCTACGGTGTAAGGCCCTTGGTCCATTCGTGGCGAAGCTCATTGGGGCCCTTACCTTCTATCTATCCTCAGGGAAGGAACTAGCCCTACCTATTAATGGCAAGGAAGCGGCCTGACCAAGAGCAGAAGGACTTGTCATAGTGGATAAGGACTGCTTTGCTTGATGAGAGGAGCTATCACCGGATCTTTCTCGATTCATAGTCCTATACTAGCTAGACGACTGAAAAGAAGAAATGACTTTCCAGTAGCAAGCTCATTCCACACCTTTCTTTCATAGATAGAATTGCTTTTATGAGATTCTAAAAAACTAGTCAAGGAAAAGTCAATATAGTTTGATTTGCCTACTATCCAGAAAGGAGAAAAGACCATCTACTATCCCTTCCTGGACCGGGAAAGAAAGAAAGAGGAAGAAAAAAGAGATACCGAAAGCTTAGAACTCTCTCACTCACTCACTGTCTCAGAATCCATCATAAGCATCGAGCAGTCTGCTACCTACTATCCCAGTCTCCCTAAGAAAGAAATGAAGGAAGAAATAGAGCTCAGATATCCTATGAGACCAAGAGAGAGAAAGTAACTGCAGCCTCTTTAATAATGTCGTTTGCATTTTCCAGAAAGGTGCCGAGTCCTTGATTCTGTGTATAGAGAATAGATGATCTCCTCTCTCTCGGTTGGTAGCATTCAATAATTTCTTATAAGAGAATCCGTGGAAATAAGGAAGACAGATAGAAGCGAAGAAGAGATGGGTAGCTAACTTAGACGGTTAAAAAAAAACACAATATGGCATAACCTATGAATTGTTTAGAAAAAGGCACTGATTTGCGAAAAGCATGGGAGATGACAAGCATTCTATAGAAATTGATGGCTACCATCTACGATTCCCTGTACAAGATTGATCTCAGTCTGACAGGTACAGATGGCATTCTATCTTCGTCTATCGTATAAGACTGATTGGAGGATAAAGTTAGCTAGTTCAAGCAAGGGCAAAAGCTTTCATATTGCAATCTGAGATAGCGGATTTCACGCGTTCTAAAGCTCTAGAGCAAGTCCGTTTTGAAGCTATCCATATAGATCAAGGGATAATTACAGTGCTAAGTCCATATAGTATGAGTTCATAGCTAGGAAGCCAATCTAGGCTAGGAGTTGTTGATAGGTAATAGATTTCGGGTTAATAATAAGTGAATCCTCCTTTTTTGAAGTATGCCTCTTCCTCCAGCCTTTCTATCTTCTGTGTCACCGCAGGGTAAGCGCAGGAATATTCTGTATTAGGTGGTATATTTTTTTGAAGCTAGGGCCAGTTATCTTTCAAAAGCCGTATCTTACTCTATCGAATGCCCCTTTTGAAAGCAGATCTTTTAGGAAAGCTAGCCGAGTAAAGCAAGTGGGAAAAAAGAATTCTTATTTGCTTTTCTATTTCTGGAGCACATGAACATCGTTAGACTCCGCAGGGAATGAAATGAAATTAAGGTATTCAAAAAACCATATGATGATAGGAGTCCGTCCTACCTTGGATAGCGGATTCTAGGTCCTAAGGATAGAGGTGCACCAGTTCCCTTTTTGGAGGTTCAGTGCTAGGGCTTGAGTTCAAGTTCGTTTTACCTTCCATGCATAGGATCTTATAGGTTACAGGTTCGATACATTTCCAGTGGAGTAGTACATTCCATAAAGCCGACGCTTTACTCTATCTAGAGAACAAGGTTCCAGTGGAGGCAATCTAGGCTCCCAACTCTATGGACTGTCTTCCTCTTAATCCAGCTCTCAAGTTAGCTCAGGACGGGAGGCTATGAAATAGTTGAAAGCAGATGCTTAATTAGAGACAGTAGATCCAGTATCTATCACAGATGAAAGAAAGAAGAAGAGCAGCAAACCATATACTTAGTAGGGCTATCTATTGTCTTTTAGAAGACGTTCTAAGAGTCAGTCAGAGATATCTATGTTTACAAAATCCTGAAATCAGTCTAGTTACTTCGTTCTCTAGCTTTATCCTTCTTCTCTGTATTATGCATGAGTTGCACAGCGGTTGTGTTCAGCAAGCAAGGAGTTTACCTGTTAGCCAGTAACTTGATTGAAGCTGTAGGCCTTGAAGCAGCCTGGTTGATGAGCTGATATAGAACCTATCTCTTTCCTTAGATGGAAGCCCGTGTGAGTAGCAGGGAAAGGTCCGCTTGACTCAAATCTCTTTCTTCCTCCGAGCTAGGAAAGCTTGATCTTTCTAGGTCTAAAGACAGTTATCTCCGTTCTATTCGTTAGTCTAGTTTTCTGACTTTCAGTAGCAGGTCTGGCTGGGCTGCAGATGAATTAGATGAATTAGCGGTCTTGTCTGCGGTTAATCAATAGTATAAGGAAGATGGCAGAGTGAATCAAGAGAATGCCTTGTTGATGGCGCGGGTAAAATGAAATGAGAGCAGGATTTTGATGTCATTAAAGATCATCAGATTCAAAGAAATGTCTAAATTGGCCTTTTCCCTCTACGGGTCCAATAAAAGGAAAGACTCAAGGAAGTCTCAAGTCAAAGCCAAGAAGATGTGGGGAGGCATCTTCCGGAAGAATGCCGGCAGCTGGATTGGAGGACTATGGCAAGATTTAGAACCTTTCCATGTCTCAATCAAAATCTCATAAGAGAAGTGAGACTTTTTCTAGATCTATGAATGACTAATATCATCTCTCCTTTTTCATATGGATATAGGATAGTTGCGGGTCTATGCGGCATCCTTCCTACCTATCTCTCACTCGCCCTGTGTAGGCTCCCTTCCTTTCCCTCTTGGTGCGGGTAGATCTTTAAGAGGGGCCCTATAAGTACTATTAAATCAGTCTCAGGGCGAACTAACCTTCCTATCAGACTACTTTCACAGGCCTTATTCCACGCACAGGCTAAACCTCTTCCTAGGATGGTAAACCTAGCTTGTGCTAACCCTACTGGCAAATAGCAAGAAAGAGCACAAAAAGGCTATCCATTTCATTCCTTGCTTGGGGCTTGGATTCCTCGCTCTGGACTGATTCTTCGACCTGAATTGACGTTGATTGAGGGAGAGAAAGACAAGCATTAGACGCCACCGGGCTTATTCCTCAAATAAGGTATTCTATAGCAAGCACCGTCTTCTTCTTCGCTTAGTGAGTTGCCTCTCCCCTCGGGTGACTGAACTCGCTTTTAAGCAATCAGAGTAGGGATCTCTCTTCGATGAGTCAGACTAGGCTATGATTCCCAGATAGGAAGAAAGAGCATTCTAACTTCAAGCTAGTCACTAGAACTCCCTTCTTACTTAGATCCTCGTGACCCAGGGGAGAAGCTTTGCTTAGATGAGAAATCCGTCTTTCTTCCGTCACGGTAAGCGGGTTCTTTCTACTAGGACTGATAGTTCAGTTCAAGCGTATCATAGATCAAAGTCTTTCAATTTCAGTCAAGCTTGTTGTAAGGCTAAAGCCCCTTTCCTAGACTAGTAGGAGCAGAAGGAAAGGAAAAGAGCTTTCCTTAGATAGGGCTTATCGGTAAGTCAGTGAAGCAAGTCTTATGGTCCAAACAGAGTACAGAGCCTGCACTTTCGGAAGACAGAGAAGGAAGACCAAACAGAGCTTGAGATTGAGAGAAGGAAGGAATATCGCTAAAACCGAGACCTCCTTAGTATTTGAAACTGAAAGAGATAGATTGACTTATTGACTGGACCATTCAACAAGGACTCAGGAAGAAGCCTCAAGTAAGGAAGCGTCTAGCCAGGGAGCCTGGCGCCTATCTTTTACTGATTTGAGTTCATTCGTCTCATTACTTGTATTCTATATCGAGTGATAAGACTTGCTGAGAGATGCTCTCCTCCCTGGGTGAATTTTTACCGGAGAGGAGATCCGTACTCTATGACCTAAGATAGGATGACGGTCTATTGACTGAGTTGTATCTGATCTGTTATGCCTCTTAGATCTATTTCTCTCTTGTTCAATGGAGATTCAAATCACGTACGTAATAGACTTTCTTTACATGCCTAATATAATTTCTACTTTTGGAAGGACTCCCTTTACGAGGTTAGAGATGTCATATCTTTCCGTTTTCAAGACTTTGAGAAATGTTGATCCTTTGCTTCAGTCGATCTTTCTCATGGAAGGATTGAAATCATGTAATATCAGTTCCATGACTGCCTAAAGGGATCTCTTGCTCACAATCCCATTTCCAAAGATCTACTATAGAATAATGGCACCTATCTTTGTTTATGGGACTTTCTTCGGTTCCGGGCTTGCATTCCGAGTTGATTTCTTAGTTGGTTCTACTTCCAGTTTTTGTTGAGATATCTATTTCTAGGCTCAATCGAGCTGATTTGAATTACTCAAGATCAGATCTGGGAATCGTGATTCTGATAGTAGCGAAGTGAGGTCCATTGCCTTCTCATCTGGTAAAAGATCTGCCATCTTGCTTATCTGCTTTCTTCCATCTATCTTTTGGTCCATTGAGGAGTTCACACCGGGCAACCCTTGGAGGCGAAGTTGACTTCTTGGCTGGTCTTCAAGTAAGAGCTCTTGCTTTTACTGTCTTTTTATTTCACCTTACCATCTTTCTATAGTCCTGTCCTGCTCTCTTCTTATTTCCTCTCCGTACGGCCGTAGGCAAGTCTATTTCTCTTCTTCCTTTATCTCCGCTCTTCTAGCTATCCTTCTCTTAAGGCTAGAGTCACTCTGTCAACAAAAGAAACCCTTAGTCAAGAGGTTAGTTACCGGGTTCAGGTTCAAGAAAGAGTGGACTTGCCTTGGTCTTCTGTGAGTTCCAGAGATTCAAATCAAGGTAGTTCAGTCACACCGGATAAGCATCCTCTCTTAGCATCTTACCCGTCCACAAAAGCGTAGGGGAAGTGCATTTGGGCCATAGAACGTATAGATTATTGAGAGTAGACGTCCACTTGATAGGACTTCGCTCGAACTAATTCGAGTAAGGGAAGCGCCCTTTGCTCTCTAACTTAATAGAAGAGAATTCCATAGATCATGTCAAGGGAGCTTTGAGTGTTGGCTTACCCTTTCTAGGAGAGCAGGCATCCTTTTCAAAAAGGTAAACGCGCGCTGTCACTCAACGCCTTTCAAGCAATTTCTTACTTAATTAGGCTAGCAATCAAGCAGAAATGAATGGTATTCGGTGGAAGGACAGACCCACTTCTCTATGACTTTCTCCGTTCTGGACTCCACTAAATAAGCCCCTCTTGGCCAGTTTAATAAAGCCGCTGAGCTTCAAGTTTTTAATTTCCCCTCCTTTCTGTGGCTTTCGTCAACATTTTCCTTAAGTAGGTTCTTGAAAGCTACCGTCAAGCAATCCTCCTCGAGCATCCCGAAAAAGGCAGCAGTGTCCCATTCGGGACTCTAACAAGGGTCAAAATCCAATCTGAATTATAGAATCAGTGGCCCTCATTATTCGTCTTTAGTTCTTTTTTCCGCGGTTGCAACTCCGGTAGGTAGGCGGTCTTATTGCCAATAGTATAGCCAGCGGTTGGCTCTCGAGTTTATGGTTTTTCCGGGATAATGGGATCAGTATGGTCATACATACCTGTCATCGGCAGCTAAAGCGTAGCTTTTCATGGAAGGGCTGCTATCACTGGGGAAGATAAGATTCTCCGGTATCGGAATTCCTAGTATAAGAACTAGTATAATAGGTCTTTCTATTACATCCTAGCATAGGCTCCCAGAGCTGATCAAAGGATCGGCAAGTTCGACTTCCACAATTCCACTATTATGAAACTTGGCGCATTCCCCATTACTTAAGAAGAAGCTTGAAGCCCCGTTTATCAGAGATGACTAGATAGGAGAGACTAGCATAGCAGTAGTCTCTATCTTTCTCCCAAAAATCTTTAGAAGGGATAACTTATAAATAAAGGTAACCTGCCCGATTCACTCCCTGCGCCCTTGAGTGATCCTATGTTTTCACTTGACTTTTACTTGGACTCATGAAGTGAGAGTAATAACAGGTCTAAATGCATACCCTTGCCTAATGAATCCACATATTCTCAGTCAACTGTGCATATGTCTTTTATCCAAGAATCCCTGTTTTGAACTCTCCTTTCACTTGTGATGAAGACGGATAATCTTCCTTTTCAGCGGTAAACAATTAATTTCCCCGTTCATAAGGAAGGAGTCTAGCAGCGAGAGACTTCTTTATTTCGTCTTGAACGATTCCGCTTTCGCCTTATCTGTCATGCTCTCGCCTCTGCCTCCGCCCTGACGGCTTCGATGACTATTCTTTCTGCAGTCGAATGAACGTCGATAGAAGTTCCTCCCAGATTAATCTCTCCTTTCTTTCATGTCTAATAAGGAGTCAGAGTCCGGCTATTCCTGTGAGTTCTTCCTGCCACTATGGCCCAATAAGCAATAAATGGTTATAACCAAGACATAGACAAGGTAAGAAAGGGATAATCTTTCTGAGAACATGTGAGGGAAAAAACGGACCTGGAAGACTCCATTAGTGGATATTTGGATATTGGTGGTCTAAATGTACCATTTCCTTTAGTGACGTATCCCTTGAAATAGTCTTGGTAGATCCCCGTCTACCTCTTAACTAAGATGTTAGCTTACCTTTCCGCATTTAGCTTATAATCTAGTCTAACTCGCGGAGAGGACCTAGTGACAAAAGCTTTCTTAGAAGCGGGGAGGGAGATATAGTATTATATAGGGATTTTGGGAATATGGAAAGGTCCCAGCTTAGCGTAAACCGGTGGCTATCGCAAAGTTCTTCCTGAAAGCGAGTCCGGCCGTCTATCAAATTAAGGAGAAGATAGCAATCCAGGGAACCAAGCCATTTCTTCGCCCTTTCACTATACAATCGGAGAGGATTCAGAAGACGAAGTAAGTTCCCAGCACATCTTGTGATATACATTAGTACTAGCTCCTGCCCTTGATCATCTAAAGGTTGCACAAAGCATACCGCCATACCACTTTCTCTAGGACCTATTCGATTTCCAGAAATAGCACTGTCTCCTTACCGGCTGCTTTCCTTTCTTCCTGTTAAGGAGGGACTGATTGCTGCTAGCTAACCTTAGTCCTTCGTTTTGGACCGCATTTTCAAAGAAAAAGAAAGATAAGAGCTAATCTTCGCCTAATCTAATTATAGATCTTGATGACTCTATTAAATCCGTCTATTCCGCCAATCACATATGAGATTGCCCTTGAAAAGACTTTCGGGAAAATGGGACAACTTTTCTCCTTTGGTCGGAGACGACCAATCAAAACCTTGGAGAACCAATTCCACAACTTCAATTCTTGGCTTTTGAAGAAAGGATGAAAGAAAGTCCTCTTTTTGAATCTTAGCTGAAAGCCTGAACTCTTGCCTTCTAAGAGTCTAAGAGAGCAGAGTCGTTTACTATATCGAAGACTCATTCCTATCTATTGCCAAAGAGAATCACCTTTAATTGACTCTTTCTCTCCTTTATGCTAAGTCTAGACTTTAATAGTAGACTTGTCTAAGAAAGGACGACGAGTGCAAAAGGAACTGATCCCCTTCTTCCTTCTTTTTCATGGCGAAAGCGATATTCTTATGAGAACAGTGGGCAGGTTTGGAAAGAAGATAGTTCTTCTATATGCATTTCCTACAACCTCTATTCTTTCCTATTTCCGACCGGAACTCTTATTCTATAACGGACATTTCGAGAGCTAGGATGTGAACCCTCTTTCCCCTCCTTGAATTCAGAATCTGTGACCGAGAGTCGCATCGAGAAGTGGATCCCGGCCATAAGCCCGATCGGGGCCATTTAGTTAGGGAGAGACCTTGATAGGGGCAGATAGCGAACCATACTCTTTTCTTTTAACAACCTTCTTCGATTCCAAGAATTCAACAAAGCTGCAGCGAAAGCGAGTGCAGCATAGAAAAGAAAAGTGGAAAGCTTCCTGTAGGATGTTCTGAGAAGGAAGGCAATTTATAAACATAGGTTTTCACTCGCCCTCTTAGATGTAGGTAGCAGCCCAGAAGGAGGACTAAGGACGAAGGTAGGAAGATAGCAGACAGCCAGCAGTTAGAAGTCAGTATGAGACCAAGAATTGAGGAGGGGAAGGCTTTAAAGAAGTGGAAAGCGCTGCGCAAGGGATGATGGCTATTCATTGAGATAAGAGGATGCAGACTGGTAGACTTAATGGGGCTAGCGGTAATAAGATTTGATATATTGATTGGCTTTAGTAGGCGCAGGAATTACATAATCTACAGATAGAGAGTTTCCTTGATCTGATGGCATTTCAACAATCGGCATTGCCTCATATTCAAGGAGTATGCGCGAGAGTAGACATATAGAAATCTACATTGAAAGTCAACGGGTACTCGTTAGGTAGTATTCCAATCTGAGCTTCCAATGCGAGGTTTGCTCCTAGGAAGCCAGTCATTAGCTTTCCGGTCAGCGCTGGGCATTAGCTTCTATGGGAAATCGGTCCCTATGCTCTCTGAATCTACTTGTATATAGTCCTAAAGTTGAGCGCTACAAGCCGAGCACTAAATTGACATTGATCTTTCCGCCCGCTAGTTGACAGATTGGGTACAAATCAAGGTCTAAAAAAGGACATAAGGACCTTCGATGATGGTTGCCTCGCGAAAGGAGAGAATTATTTATGCAATTCCAGTGGGCGAGAGAAAGAGATAGAAGTCAATCCTATCTCCGATTGCACCTTGCGGATTACAGCAGAGCTCTGTTCTAAAGAGAGGGATCCTTACGCAGAATCTCTCCGCCTACCTGATCATATTCTGAGTCTAGTCCACTCAGAAAGATGTGGACACGTAGTCGGGACATTGCTTCAGTCTCTTGGACTACTGCTGTAACATTATCATTCTGAGAAGCTAGCCTTGTATCAATCTCCTGGAAGATAGCCACCAATTCATTGTAGTAGGGGTAGGCCGTCCGTTCTGCTTCGCACTTCTTGAGGAAGCGGAGATCTCTGATTGAAAGTTTGCAAGGTCTTGTGAGAATGGGCAAAGCTTGCTAACCTGTCAGCTACACAAATCTTTTCTCTATAAAGATGATGAAAATCATAGCCTCTACCTTGCTCTCTACACTGCCTTAGATCATAAAGATAGAGGAGGTTGCTGCACTTGCTTGACTACCTTAATAGCTACCTGTGAATCAGACTCAATGGTCACTGAATCGAAATGAAAATCCCTGCATAACTGAATCTCATCCCTTACTTAATCTCCCCCTTCTGGTACCTTGGCCATAAAAAGCAGAAAAAGGTCCGAGAAACTGGCCATTCTTCTCTCTGATTAGTCCTACCCCTGTGCACATGCCATTCACAGAGGATCCATCTTTATTTCATTTTGAACTATAGTCATTGGGAGGTTTCCGTTTGAGCCACATACCTATCCTTTGCATTACCACCTACTGCATGCGCCTTATCCCTTCATTATCCAATGCAGTCTTAGGATTCGAAATGCAAAAAGATCTTGAAGCTATTTATGCACCTGTCTAACAATCCCAAGATTCTTCATTGGAGTGCCTTCAAAGACTGCCTTACCTCTTTCCTTCCAAATACTCCAACACACTATGAAAAATAGCAATCTGACAAGAGCCTGTCTGATTCCTCACAGAAAGAGGATTACACCAAATGTGCCATAAATGTTCTATTGACACATAGAACTGAACCTTCTTTAAAATAGATGAAAAATGAGCCCAAACATCTTTAGCTATTTCAGAATGAAGGAATAAATGTTCCAGAGATTTCTTTTGATGATCAACCAAAGAAGACAGACTTGGAGGCCAAAAAGAGATCTTTCTTTTGCAAACTCGCATCCACAGGAATTGCTTTCTAAAAGAGCTTCCAAACAAAGCCACTAATCTTTGCTGGAATCCAGGGAAAGCATAGCTTTGAAGCCCAAGCTAAAAAGGGCGATTTGGATCTGAGAAAGTGACAATAGGCTGCAGTAGTCAAGTTACCTGATGTAGTGAGTGTACACTTGAGCTGATCTGCCTCTTCTTCCTGACTGCTAACCTTCCCTATTGAGCTCTCACTCTAGTTAACTACTGGTCTTCCCCACGCGGAGAATAATCCCGGCTATGCCACCCACGAAATACTGAAGGAGCTTATATATTCCAGGAAAAGTATGTGGACTAGTGGCTTTAACTAGATCGTCAGTGCATTCGATTGCTCTTTCGAACGAAGCGGAGGATCTAGTAAACGAATCGGCAATTGCAAGCTTTTTGCCTGCGGCCGATCCGCCACAAGCCCTTCCTGAGGATTCAGCTGATGTATTACGATCTAAATCATCTTAATAGGCTTCTTTCTTCGAGAATGGGTTTCGTGCAACCGCTAATTTCTGCCATTTCCCTTGCACTTAGCCCCCTCTCTCACTCCACACTTCTAACTTCCTTTCAAATAAGAACTTACTCTAGCTTTCAAGAGAAGACTGACCTCTAACAACAAGAAGAGCTCTACTAACTATGGGATACATCTTTAATGAAGATCGTCCCCTTGAGCATGTAAAGGAATTCAAGAGCGGATGCCTGAGGCCTTAGCCTGAACCCCAAGAGGAGGCCAGTCTCGCCTTATATTCTCTCTTAGCTGGGACTATCATTCTGTTGTTTAGAAGGCCCTTCGTGAGACTTTAAAGAGAACTTAGTAGTCCTTCTGCTGGGTACATCTCTGATGCAGACCTTATTTAGGCCCTCTGACCCTATAGTTTCCTGGAATAGATAAGCGGAGGTCTATCGTTGGCGGACTAGGTCTTCGGTCACGTCCGACGGATAAGTCAACTATCGCTTCCATTTTCCTCGGGTGGCATATAAAAATAAGGATTTGAAGCCTTTTAGCCTTTCAATTAGTACGACGAGGAAGTCGGTCCTTTCTCGGGCTCCTTTCGCTCCTTCTGTCTCATTCCTTCTTCAGGTGAAACTATTCTAGTGAGAGATCTCATCTTAAGAATAGGAGAGGATTGGGAGAGGAAAATCAATAGATTTCGAATTGAGCTTAATTGATGCATTTCAAGCTAAAGCTGCGGTATTTGATTAAGCAACTCTCTAAGGATAGAATTTCTTCCTCAAAGACGGTCTTTGTCCTTGGTGGACGTGGAAGAAAGAGGAATGGGATAAAGATCTTTTCCTCTTCATATGGGAGATTGGCTCTCTGGCTAAGGCAAACTTGACTCTTGGAAGGCCAACCAAGTAGCCCATTTCTGACTTCTGTTCACCCTTCCTAGCTAAATTGGTCCAGTTTCTTCTTCATAGTGCGAAAACAATGGTTGTATTCCTAGAAGAAGAAGAGTTCATATTCTTAGAAGGATTCGTTGTTGGAGCTGTCCCCTGATTTAGTTGGGGAAGCGGTAGAGAGTCACGAACATCTTGAAAAAGCCGAGGAGTAGAAAGCCTTTTCTCCCGGTTGCCTCCCGCTGCTTTTCACTTGACTATAGGAAGTAGGCTATGATTCGATCTCGAAAGAGTAGTGATTCTATAGCTCTTAGCTCAAGGCTTTCGCTGCGATCCCAACGCGCAACGGCTTTCTAATAGTGAAAGAATCCTTCCTTCTTGTCTTGCTTCCAGGGTATTCGATCGAGCAAGGCTCTTAGGAACCAGCTCTGATTAGCTATAGAACCTCACCGTTTAAGAAGTAACCATAGAAAGGACGAGAAAGCCACTATTTCTTAGAAGTAGTACGACTAGAGGCACATCAGTGGCATATTTCTATGCGGGTCTTACCAAAAGGGATGAATTTGGAAATATTCAACCAAGCCCAATCCTTTTACCCATTAACATCTTAGAAGATTTCACAAAGCCGTTATCACTTAGTTTTCGACTTTTCGGGAATATCTTAGTGGTAGTTGTTGTTCTTCTTTCTTTAGTACCTTCAGTCCTTCCTATCCCCGTCATCTTCCTTGGATTATTTACAAGTGGTATTCAAGCTCTTATTTTGACAACTTTAGCAGCGGCTTCTATATTCCGCATTCCGGACCAAAGCGTGCTAGCATACCACTCATTGCTGGCATTACGAATGACTGGACTTGGCAGAAAGTTTTTGATTAGGGAGGTACGAATCATGTTGAATGAAGTCATACCTAAGAATCTATTGAGATTATTAAAAGTCTTATTCAAACTAAATGGAATTCGAGCAGAGGAAGGTCGCTGTAGAAGGTGCAGTCATGCAGGTAAGTATGTGAAATTTGGGATGAAATTCCTTTGACAGGGAGGCTTTCTTGACTCTAACCATCATAACCAACAACAATCCAATTCATTTTCATAGAGATGAAGACAGGATACGGAAATTGGAGATATGCTTTCACTTCTTTCTCTCTGTACGAAGTCTCTCTCTCTTAGGTGGATTCATCATAGCTTATGTATGGTTCTTTCTATCTGTGGCTGTGGAATACTCCAGTGAATTTGCCTTGTCTTATACCAGTCAAGTGATGGATGGAGGACTAGTGTATGCTCCTGCATGTACATATACTAGTAGTATGATGACGGTATGGTTTTTCCACCTACTACCCTTGGGTCGGACCTCCTGTCTTTACCCTAACAGAATTCTTATGCTTGCCTGTACGACGAGGGTCATATGAGGCTAAAAAAAGATCTTTCTCTATGCTAATAAGCTTTAGAAGTTCAACTCTAACTGTAAAAGTAGGGGCGAATACCCTTTCGAATACACCACTTTCAGAAGAAATTTCCTATATAAGATAAGGAAAGAAGGTAAGGCGCTAAGGTAAGAAAAGACTTTGCTTTGATTAGTCCCCCTTCAGTTGATAAAAGCGATCTCAGTCTCTTTCTTTCCACTCCAACGCGACTTTGCATCTCCGAACTTTAGCGTTCTAGCTCCTCTACGCCCCGGAAAAAAGAGGTTTTTCTTTCCAAAGGGGGAAAAGTCTCTACTTAGCAGAAAAGCTGTCTAACCGCTCAGATCTTTGATATACCGATTCACAAAGAGGGCTTGTCCCATATAAGATTTAGCCTCCTTGACCTATTTTATATATGGATATCGTGCAATATCCCCATCTCTCACACCCTTTTGCGGGGACTGAAAAGCGCTTTATCTATGATAGATCTTTCAAAGCAGTATTGGGAAAAAGAGAAAGAATCTCGAAAGCAGCTACTTGACTGTCTCAGGAAAGCGGAAAGCCTGTATCGATGAAAGCCCTGCCTAAAGAAAAGAAGGAAATCTCCATTCTGATTTCCTTAAGCTCTTTGCTATAGGTTTCATATCCTCTTATTTAGTCATTCCCTAATCAAAGAAGGGTATACCGGTCCACAAGGGAGAGATCAAAGACCAATATCTGACTTTGCCGGATTCAACAACCTCTTTCTTTGTCTCTAACTTCGTGTTCTCACTCCCCAGGTCTTTATCCCACCAGGTCGCCACATGTCCACAAATCCGCGCAAGAAGATCCCGCTGGTCAATTGCTGTCTACCTTGGGATCTTGACTAAAGCACTGGAATATCTTCTTTTCTCTATTTCCAAAGTGTGATCTATTTGATCCCCAACCCCACAGCCTGCCCACGACTCCTCTCTGACACCCTTGGGATGGTCTGCTATTCAATCATTTGAAGAGTACATCGGAAAGAATCGCTCGTTCTTCGACTCCTGATATTGCTTGAAAGCCTAAGCCTGCAAGTAGCCTACGCAACTTGGTAAATCCTTTCTTCAGGTCACTCGCGGTGCGGTCGGTCGGACAAGGCATCTAGTATGAAGGAATGCCCATCTCTTGATACTGCGATACAAGCAGTTAAGAAGGGGAATCTTTTTCTCTAACTATGGATGAGGGTCCCGTGGAGCAAGGAGTCCAACTATGTGAGTCGTCCCTCATAGGACGATGAATCCTTTCAAAAGGTGACAAAGCATGGACGATGGTTGACTTAAAGCAAAGATTGCAGGACCTGCGGAGTCCGGTGCAGAATTGGCCTATTCTTTCCCTTGGCAAAGGCTACTCTAATCTGCAATTCGATTCCATGGCAGATCGAGCTAGGGTTTGGGACCGTCGTTCGTGGCTCTAGCCCCTGGTCTTCTTCGACTTCAGCAGTGGACGCCGGATTTGAACCCATACTCAATTCGTACTTCTGTCGCAGGATTAGGATTGTTGAGTTGGGATGGGAAGAAGGGCATCCATCGAAAGTACTTGGGATTACCAAGGCTGCCGGCAAGCCCGTTAGAATTACTGATCGATCCCTTGCGGGTGACTATGGACACTACCTTCGCGTACTGGTTGATCTATCTTTCTCTCTGCCTATTCTGGAGCAGGTTATGATTGAAAGAAAAGAGCCTTGCACCTTATCTTCCTTATGGGTCGGCCACATAGGAATAAGAATAGCAGTTCTCTTTCCCTTCAGCAGAATGGGATGATTCTGACCTTCTGGGAAGGAGTCTTTACTAAGGAAACTTCCTCCAAAGATCTCTTTTCCCGGGAATGCATTTATCAATCTAGCTTTGTTAATTTCAGTCATCAAAGGGATGCATGGATTGCCATGAAGATGATTCTGAAAGCGGGTGAGGTACAAATCTATACAGTACATGAGAACTTCATCACCACCCCGGAGCATGCTCATAAACTGTCCAAACTCTACCTGGAGGTCCTCATTGAGGAAAGGGGTCCTTTGTCGATCATCAATCAATTCCTGATCGAGAATCCTTATTCGGATATAGAAAGCATCTGCCGACCGGCCGATCGATCAAAATGAGCTGCGCGAAGTACTCGAAAAAGATAGGCCGAATAAGTTGACTCCTCAGCAAAAGATGACAAGAGATTGAAGTTGTTGTAGAGAACTCTTCCTATTATTTAAGCAATACCCGCGAGATCCATGATCTGGAGGACTTCCAAGATAAGATGAAAGAGCTGAAAGAACAATATGCCATGAATTGCAGTCTCCGTTTGTAGTATTGTTGTAAGAGGAAGAAAGGCTTTCTCTTTATACGATCCGGGGCGAAGAGCTTTCTGCAGCAGAAGCAGGAAGGCGCTCTAGCATTGTAACATGAAGGCTTTACTGCGGTAGAGGTTGGGTGGACATAGAAAGCAGACGGGGGTTCGCCCAATTGTAGAATGTGATCGAAAGGGATCCCTTTTTCTTTCTAATATAGAACGAAGCGGGCTTAGGTGCTTGGTCGAGTGACAATGCAGTACTTCAAGGCATTACTATCTGATTCACTATTACTCCCTGCGGGGCCTGTTCTCTCTCTCTTTCCATGCTATTTCTTTAGATTTCAAGTTCAGACTATGATGACTACCATCCTCACTTACACAAGGAAATTGAGTGGATGGAGTTAGGAAGTGCCCTTGACTTATTCTCTTCGCTATCGCCTTCTCTAGTCAAAATATCACCTAGCGTGGACTGACCTTATACCTGAAGCTAGTATAACCTTCTTTCTATGATAGGGTCTCACTTGCGAGAAAGTCACTCGAGACCTACATTAGGTCCCATGACAGATGTATGAAAGCAGCATTAATTCAGCTTATTTTGAAGTGCATATTGATGAGAATATAGATTCTTTTCACTCTCTTTAAGACAAGAAAAAAGCTCTTAGCCTTCAAGAAAGATGAACTTGGTCTCCCATTCTCCTACAAGAAGTAGATCAATATAGCTTCCGGAAGTTCTTTTTTCTGATATTTGAATCTACGAGCAGGAATAGGGAGAAGAGTCAATCAGCAAGGTAGGTAGCTCTAGCGTATAGGCTTTCATAAGAGCGGCTTGACTTCTAACTATAAAAGCTGTATAGATAAAGAGACCTTTCACCTCTCCTCTAAGTCGAGCTCTTTCATACCTTAACGTCCTTCTTTATTGCCTTCTCTCTGTAGATAGGCCTGCCGGGCAAGGATGAAAGTTCATTCCTTCCTTTCGTAGACTTTATGCTCGCTCCGGTACACTCTTTTTTTGGCGATCTCGATTTGAAAGAAGGATTTCAGACAGCTACTAGCTTTCGAAGACCGATCTTCTCGGATAATCATCATTGAGGCCTCATTTCTGTTGGGGCTTCAAAGCCCTCTATCAAAAGCTTCAGCTCCAAATCCGCAATAGCGAAGAATCAGCTGAGACCGCATTCTTAATGAATGATACGGATGCTTTCAGACCTTCTCTTTGCCTGCATTTCCTTGGCTTTGGGACTTACTAAGGAAAAGAGAGAGGCTAAGGCGGAAAAGTTAGATTCTTTCAAGACAGCCCGAGCTTATACTCCTAAGATAGATAGACAGATAGCTTCGCCCACCAACTCAATTATCTTCCTCGGTAAAATCTAGAGGATTCATTACATGCTGCTTTATATTGGACCAATCATTCCTTCTACTTCTTGTACGTGTTTGACCTACTTTTCATTATTCAACGTGTTAACCATATAACTTTCTTCCAGTTCTTTTGCCAAAATCGGGGAAAAGTAGTGAAAAAAGACGGGCTTTGGAGGAGGATTTCGCGTATTTTCTAAAATAGCTTATCCTACGGAATTGTGAGATCAATTCTTACTTTTCGCTCTCTTTTTTCGCTTTTCTGGGCGGAAAGTCTCACTTTCTCGGTATATAGATCTCCTTTTTTTCTTCTAATTTCGACTTTCTAGGCTTTAATTCGTGCACATTTCACTGAATATGATTCTTAGTTCGAAGGAAGAAAAGATCGAGTGAACTGAATAGGTACAGAGATCTTCCTTCTTCTGTAGTAGTCTCTCTTCTTCGGTAAAGAGATATAGTACACTTCCTCTTCCAACTCAGTCGAGCTTCTGTTATCTTCTCTTCCTCTGGTCTTACGAGTGAATGAAAGGAAACTCAGTCTCTATAATTTCCTGTAGTACCTGTCTTAGATCTGTCGCACATAGAAATAGTAATTCATGATTACCTTCATTCCTGCCTGTCTCCCTTACCTTATCTATCTTATCGTACTCTCTTTCTATCTACTTGATTGACCAAACTCCCCGTGTCGGCCCTCCCCCGGGGCGGTATGAGCACCTTTAGAGATAGAAGCTTCTTCCATCAAGCAAGAAGAGAGAAGAAAGTTGGAAGGCTTTTACGGCTTAAACTTATTTTCTACCGACCTACTCTTCTTCCGAGGTCTTTCGAGTGCACTTCTGAGAGATAGGGATACTGTGCTGCTTGATCGAGTACACTTACTCCTCTCTCTTCTCATAGGATTTCTAATTCTATAGTAGATTCAGTCTTCCTCCCGGGATCGGCCTAAGAAATAGCTTTCATCTGTGCCCGACTCTCTTCTAAGTCATTCTCGACTGAGTCTGATATGTCCTTCTATTTCGTCTTTCTTTTCTAGAGTGACTCCGGGTACGAGAGAAGGGGCAAGTCTTCCTTTCCATATGGGCTTAAGGTCCAAACAATCTATCTTTCATCTCGGTTACCTAGGTCAAATCCACTGACTAGGTTTTGGCCTATATGGCACATCACTTGTTCTCAAGAACGATCAGTCTTTTAGGGAAATTGAGTCTCAGTAGGTTTATCAGCAGGTATGCCACCATTTTCTCCTTTGACCACGTGCAACTACTTAGGAAGGCGGGAAGGTAGTTCCGCGGGTCCTTCAGCGAGTGACTGGATGGATATTAATATAGAAGAATAAGTCTTCTCTCCCTAGTTGCACCAGGGTAATTGCCTGATCATCTCGTTGAAGATCTATTATGTCTCTGAGATAGATTTCTTCTCTTTCGCTCAATGGAATCTGGATCTTACAATTACCGAGGATCTATCTAGCTAGTTTTAATGGCTTGTGACTGCATTCGCACTTCTTTCGTTTGTCTTTCAATCCCTAGATAGAGTTTCATAGGCATATCTTCCTTTCGGGGTGTCTGGCTCAGCCGGCTATATATAGTCTGACTGATAGATACTTCCCGGGTAGATGACTCCGCCTTCCGTCCTTCTATGAGTTTTAGAGTGTACTATTTGGTTAAGCCTTAGGTTTTCTCGGTCCAAGGCTAGGAATTCCGCCCTGATATCTGTACTTGTCTAAAGAATATGAGCCTGAAAGAGGATCGGAAGTGGGAAAGTCTCGTGCGGAAAGAATTCCTTAGTTAGATAGCAGTTACGAGTTGGTATCCCGGTTCTATCTAGTCAATCTCTTAAGAGTTACAGGGAAGTTAGTTGAAAGAGCAAGATCGAGGCAAGCCATATCTTTGTCTTCCCCTGGGATAGAAGAAATTCTCGCTTTCTCGACCTCTACAAGAAATGGAAGGCGTAGGGATAGTCTGCTTTCCTTCCTCTCGTTCTTCAATAGTCGGTATTTCGATCTGTGATTTATAGGCTTAATCGACTCGTCCTAATCCCACGAGAGAGGAGCTAACCGGAACTCCTACACGTGGAGGTAAGAGGAAGTCTGACTGAACGGTACAGCATTTTTGAGAAATCGATTATAAATAAATTTTTCTCAGTCTTTATGGTTAAATCTCTGAGTCTCACTTTCGCCTATGGCGGAGGTACAAAAATCTATCTTTCATCTCAGTTACCGAGGAAAAATTGATGAGCTAGATTTTGGCCTATGTGGCATAGAACTTTTTCTCAAGAAATCTACTGATACGAGGTAAAAACAATGAGCTTACTTTGGCAGCTATGTTGGACTAAAGTTTCACTCTTGCAATCTCAGTTTCCTGGGTCCAATCGACTTTCGAACTTTCTGGGATAGAAGTACAGAAGTGAGTTTCAACAACAAGATCGAGGCAAGCCATATCTTTGTTTTCCCGTGCTCTTTCTTATATTAGTAGTCTTCCTCTCTCCCTTCCTCATAGACTAGATCTTCCTGGGAAGGTCTCAAATCTGGTCTTTTCACATGAAAGTCTACAAGATCGACGCCTATAAGAAGTGCATTCTCAATGGCGTGCACATGCCGAACTTCCTTTTCCTATTGGTCCACAATTATAGCCGGTTCGGACGAAGTCTCAACTTTCCTAATAAGTCAGTGGAAAAAGTGAGTTCGTCTATTTCTATTCACCATCTGAAAATGGATCAAGTCAGAAAACCCCCGGTAGCTCGCCGAGCACTCTGAGGAGCCTATTTCAAGTTCAAGTAAAGTGATCTCTCCAGGTGGCCAGAGAATAAATCCATCCCGCCATGCTAACGACCGCTTCTCTCTTTTCAAGGTATCGGACGACCTATCGAAAGGCTTTGAACGAGATTAGCCAATTCTAAGAATAATCTCACGAGAACATAACCTCATGGCATCTGCTTCCTCCTGCCTTCCACTTAATTTAATGGCATCGATACTGACAAAGAAGTCTCAGAGGCGGGCGATCTTCCACTCCGAACCTCCGAAGCACAGACCGACGCCAATCCACTTCAGATAGGCAAGGGCTCAGACTAGTTGATTCGCGTCTTCTTCCACGTATAGTCTACCTACCTCTTATCTTATTTAAATATACCGGAATCCAGCCCTTTAACAAGACTTCAGCATCCGGGGATAGAAGGTAGCCTTTATTCAATAGAATACAGGCGTAGAGAAATCCTTCAATCCAATGGCATTTGACTTACGGCAATGGACGAAGACCATCGGGAAACTTCGGACAAGAAAGATCATAAGTTAAGTGACGAAGTGGCACCTCTTAGCCTCTGCCTGGCTCCTCGATCCTTCATTCAGTCTATTCTGTTCCACCAGTCCTCAAAAATGAGTCAAGCCCTCCGCTCGGTTAGCGCTTACCTTTATTTCCCGGTTAAGACTTCCCTGGGCATCCCTCCTACCTCTTCTTCTATGCTACTTGCCGCGCCTACTTCTCAGCTTTAGTCGCATCTATTAAGCCGACGGTGGCCTCCAAGGTCCTTTCTTCTTCCAAGGCTGGAGAGTAGCCGCCTAACTGTCCACTCGCCCTCAACCCTCGACCGCTTCGTAGCCTATTTTGAGGCTGCTTTCGACTCCTTCAAAGACAAAAGACAACCGGAGTCTTTGCTCCCCGGATCAGTCTCATTCGATGTCGCAACCGATGCTTAAAACATCTGATTCTATCTTCGATCACTCCCCGATTAGAAGCGTAGGGTCTTTCCTTCTCTCTGTCTTCTGTAGAGCGCTTTCTCCCGGGCTTCAAATCTTATGGGAATCTTTCTCTAGACGGTTTTTCCACATCCGCTTAAATATGGATAGAAAGAAATCCCTGTAGTGAACCTCGGGGGATAAGAAGATTTTTGAAGGCTTGAAGGTGGTGAACTCTTGGCGGCTGCGAACTCTGTTCTTGCTAATCAGGTCATATCATATTTCAATAGAAGTAGTTGATCACGTCGAGAGGAAATAAATGAATTATTCGCGATTCCAAGTGCTAGCCGAAAGGCTGATCGGATGTTTTGAAGAAAAAGAGGTTGCTGTAAAAGGAACTGAGAGTTAGTGCACTACTAGGAGTGAGGCTTTGTTTAGGCTTTCCTTGCTAGGTTACATATAGAAGGGCGTCGTTAGCAATTGAAGAAGAATCGACTGCTTGTCTCGCTTTGAAAGAAGTTAATCAATAGGATCAAGGACAAAGGGCACAGAGGGAAGAGAATTCTTAGTTGAATAAATGCTGCATCCAGATTAGGTAAGTCTTCCATTAGGAGCTCTTGTCTCCATATCTGTTGTTAGAGTGATTGTTGTCGCTGCAAGTCTTTTCTTTTAGCCATATCCGTTCTTTGCCTATCTGCTGTTGGTGTAAGCGTAAGCCTTCTTTCTGGTCTTCTTTGCGTATCAGCTCAAGCAGTTGCCGCTGCGGGGTGAATATCCTTTGCTATTGCATTTTCTCCTGGTATATCATCTATAGAAGAAGCTGGTATAGAATAGGCGGATGTCGGGTTGAAAGAAGAAGCTGCTTTCCAATCTTCCTCTAGAAATTTTCTTTTGAATGGATAGATGTCTTCTTTAAGCTGGTGATTGGTCTTTAACGGATGCAACTATTGGTCCTTGTTCCGCCTCAACCGAATCAACAGGATCTACTGTTGAGGGTGGCTTTGTGGGAATAAAGGCTTTGAAAGCTAAAGAAATGGAAGGGGGCTCAAAAAAAGGACTCTTTGATTCACCGACAAGCGATAGCCAAGCTAGATCAGAAATGAAGATAGGGAATCGGCCGCATCAACTCTGTCAGACTCGTCAAAAAATAATAAGCAATAGTAAGCAAAGAAAGCATTAGATAGATCTCAATCGAGTGGGAGGGAAGACAAGATTGTTAGGACATGTAAAGAATGTACTTCAGATCCAGTAGTGAGTGGAGAGATCAGGCCCTTCTGCTTCACCTTGCTTGGGCTTGGCTCCTCAATGCGAACTCTAACTTATCTACTTCAATAGTTCGCTAACCACTCGTAGCAGTTTTGCAGTTAAGGATATCAGCTAGTTCCTTCTTTGTCTCCTCGATTAGGACTTTCAGAAGGGACAAAAGAGCAGGGGGGTAAAGACTTCAAAATGGGCTCATTGCTCTTTCGCTCATTGCGTCTGAATGGAGGAAGGAATGCGTCTTTGACTTTGGTTGGTGGAGATGGAACTAATTAACATGAATCCCGTCCATAGAAGTCAATCTGAGTGCTTCCCATCAATAAGGACGAAAAGTAGCATCCGCGGATGAAAGAGTGGCCAAGCCTATCAAGCAGGGGGGGAAGCTCATAGCCGGTTAACTGTTCATACCAGTCGAATTAATACTAGCCCGCTCAGCAAGGAGAAGAATGAATTACAATACTAGACTGGCTACTGGAAGTCGGTCGTGAAAGATTGAAGCTGCAGATGAAGAGAGGGATTCTGCTTTCCCCCGTATGTCAAGGCAGCATCTGAAAAGAGAGTCCATGGGTCCTATTGTTACCCACGTTGATTTTTCCTTCTTTTATGAAAATAGTCTCAACCTCTGACCTCTTCTTCTTCACACTGATTGAAATCCGATTCGTCGACTTAAGGGCCGGATATCAATACCTTCTACTAGCAGAAGACTAGTTTACCTACTAATGAAAAGTCCCTCATAGAGTGGCAGAAGGCTACTTGAACTAGGCTATTGAATGAATTCTCCCCGAGTTAGTAAGAGCCGACATCCGTTACGGTCGTCATTCGATTCCAGGCCGTTCAATAGAGGACATCTACTGCTTTCAAGAAGGAATAGCCGTGCAAGATGGAAATCCATGACTTAGCAGCAATCCGTGACTTAGCAACCTTTTTTGCGGAGATCTTTAACAACCGGGCCATGACTTAGCGGAGGTGAAGAGTGAATCTCTCTTTTCGGCCATACCTTTTCACCGG